ATGAATAATTGGCTATCTTCTACCAATGCTAAAGAGATAGGTACTCTTTATTTAATTTTCTCAGTTTTTGCTGGTATGATAGGTACTGCATTTTCTGTATTAATTAGATTAGAATTATCAGCACCTGGAGTGCAAGTTTTACAAGGAGACCATCAATTATTTAATGTGATCATTACTGCACATGCCTTTATAATGATCTTCTTTATGGTCAAATATTATTGGCCTAAAATAATAACATTTAGTTATACTCATTTCCCTAGTTTAAATAATCCTTTAAAAACAGATATGAAGAATGAAGTAATTAAAAATAAATCTATAGGTCAAAATAATAACAAAAAGGGTTTTAATCACCCTCATAAAAAAGTAGAGATTTTAGATCCTTATCATAATCGTACTCAAATAGCTAAAATAGCCAAAAAATCTAAAGGTGTTTATCTATTTGAGATAGAAAGTCTAAACATGAAATATGTAGGTAGTTCTATAAATCTTTATAATAGAGTTTGTTCTTATTTTATGCCTTCTATTTTGAGTAAAGCAGATAGAAAAGTGATAAGATATTTTAATAAATATGGTTTTAGTCAAGTCAAATTAACTTTATTTATATTAGAAGAGCATTTTACGTGGGAACAAGTTATTGAATTAGAACAATATTTTATTGATTCTCTTTCACCTAATCTTAATGTTGATTTAGTTGCAGGTGGTTATAATGGATATCAAACACCTATGACTTTAAAAGCACGTGAGATATTAAGAACATTACGTGGAACTGTAATATATATGTATGATACTAAAACTCAATCACTTATATATTTTTCAGAATCTAAAGAATGGTTATATCAAAATATAGGTATTCACCATGTTTCTTTAACAAATTGTTTAACAAATGGGAATTTATATTTAAATAGATTTTTTTTTTCTTTAGATATTATCTCTGAATTTTCAGATAAGTCATTATTAAGTACTGAAGAAATTATTTTATTAATTAAAACAGTTAGATCTGAATATAAACCAAAACAACCTAAGAGTAAACAAATCTTAGCTGAAAATATAAATAACAAAAATTTAAATGGTACCTTTTCAAGTATAGGTGAATTATCTAGACATTTAAAGGGGGATAGAGGTACAATAAGAAATTATATTTTAGGGAGATCTAAAGGTTTATATCGAAATCAGTGGAAATTTACAATATTAACTTAAATGTTATTTATTCTTTAGGTATAATAATCAAAGGCATGGCCGGGATATATAGTAATATAAGTCTTTCTTCTCGCTATATGCTGGAACACCCTTAGAGTTATATTTACTAAGCCTACTTAAAGGTAGGACACAGTAACAAAATATAAATTGGGCAATCAGCAGGAAACCAAACTATAAATTAAAAATTTTTAGGAGTAGGATCCTCAGAGACTACACGCGAGATATCCTTTACAGGATAAAGATATAGTCCAAACCTTATAAACCCGAAAGGGGAGGAAAAAAAGTATGCCTGCTTTAGTAGGAGGTTTTGGTAACAAATGTTCAATTTTATTTTTTAAATCTAACTTAATAAGTTGGTTCAACATAAATAGTTCTAGTTCAGATTTAGTAACTCAAAATCAAATATTATTGAAAATAAAAAATAATGTTTTATTTAATGAAAATACTAAATTAGGTCCTTATTTAGCTGGTTTAATTGAAGGAGATGGTACCTTTGCCATACATGATATTAAATCTACAGCTAAAAAATATAGACCTCGGATAATTATTGTTTTTAAATTAGCTGATTTACCTTTAGCAGAATACTTACAAGAATTAACTAATTGCGGAACAGTGTATAAAAAATCTGATAGAGGTTATGTATTGTGGCAAATACAAGATATTACAGGTGTTTATACTATTGTTAATACAATTAATGGTTATATGAGAACTCCTAAGATTGAAGCTTTAAATAGAACTATTAATTGGTATAATGATTATATCAATATAAATAAGAATAGTAAACTTCCTAGAACTAAATTAGTTTTATCTCAAATTAAAAAAATAGAAATTAAAGGTTTAGACAACTCACCAATTGACAGTAATCCTTGGCTATCTGGATTTACAGATGCTGATGGTAATTTTTCTATTAGTATACACAAAAGAACTAATAGAAATTCAATCAGAGTTCAATTATTTTATAGATTAGAGATTAGACAAAGTTATCATAGATTAAATAATGATGGTGAACAAGTATCTTTTTTTGCCATAATGTCTAAAATAGCTAATTATCTTAATACTAATGTATTAAGTAGAAGTAGAACTGTTAGTGATAAACAATTTTTTAGTTTTATTGTAATTAGTTGTTCTAAATCTAGCTTTATTAAAACTACTGATTATTTTAATAAATTTCCTCTTCTTTCTTCTAAATTTTTAGATTATAAGTCTTGGTTACATATTTTAGAGTTACAAAAAAATAGTACAATTACTACTGATTATTTAAATGAAGCAATCAAAACAAGAACAGAATTTAATAAAACTAGAACTACATTTTCTTGGAACCATCTTAAAAATTGTTATTTAACTAAATAAACTAAATAAATTAATAGTTGCCGTGGTTAATTGTGAAATTAATCTTATTACGTTACTATATGCGGGAAACTCCTAAAGTTATCTTATAGAACTTTCTGAAAACTTAATTTAATAAAATATAATTATATTTATAAAATAAAAAGCGTACAGTGGTCTTAATAATTAAGATAGATATTACAATGGACAATCCGCAGGAAACCAAATTTTACTTATGGTAAGTATTAAAGTAGGATCCTCAGAGACTATACGTAACGCGGTTATATTATAATTAATGTATAACCTGAAGATATAGTCCAAACATAATTGAAAGATTATGTATTATTGAACTATTTATTACCAGTTCAAGTGGGAGCCCCTGATTACTTATTTAAATAAAGTATAGTAGTCCTTTTTATAGTAATCCTATAATTAGAATCGGGTAAATTGCAAGAAAATCTTATGTAAATTAAATGCATTATAAGACAATTTGCAGCGAATTTTAATCTAGCAAATTATTATTTTAATAATATTTGAGATAAGGATTAAAAACGTTCAACGACTAGAAAGTGAGTAATGCTAACAATAATCTTTCCACGAAAACCCGATGACGATAATGTATCGTTAATGACATAGTCTGAACCACTTTGTGAAAAGTGGATATAAAGGATAAAGAGCCTTTATGTTAACAAAATTGATGGCTTTCCCGAGATTAAATAATATCTCATTCTGGTTATTACCTCCTTCATTAATTTTATTATTATTAAGTGCTTTAGTAGAAAATGGAGCTGGTACGTCACCTGTGCCAGAGTAGTAAGTAATTACTATTAAGTACTTTACTATATGCTGGAAACTCCTAAAGCTAAATCTACTTCTAAAAGAGTTACAATGGTTTAGATTCAACAATGGACAATCAGCAGGAAACCAAAGCACAATGCTTCTTATATATTTTTTACAATAAACAAAGAAGCAAGCATGTTAGTAGGATCCTCAGAGACTACACGTAAAGCTCCTTAAATTATTTTTATTTTTTTATTTTAAATTTGTTTAAGGATGAAGATATAGTCCATAATACATATGAAAGTATTTATTTGGTATAGGTTTGGCTTTTACTTCATAGGTAGGTTATTGAAGTAGAAGATTTAAGTCTTCCTTAAATTCCTTTTCATCTAACGACTCTTCTGATAATTATTTAGGTAGTTATTTGGCAGGGTTAATTGAAGGTGACGGATCAATAATTGTACCAAAAACAATTAGGAATCAAAAAGGTAAAATGCTTTATCCTGTAGTAAAAATCACTTTTGTTAAAAAAGATGCACCTTTAGCCCAAAAGATTATGGAAGTAATTAAAGGGGGAACTATAGTGTATCCTAAAGATTCAAACTATCTTGACCTTTTGTTTCAAGATATAAAATCTATCAAAAATATTGCTGTACTACTTAATGGGAATATGAGAACACCTAAAATTGAGGCTTTACATAGGTTAATTGATTGGTTAAATGCCAGATCCACAGATGGATTTAAAATATGTAAATTAAGTTTAGATAATAGTTGGCTTGGTAGCAACCCTTGGTTATCTGGGTTTATTGAATCAGATGGTAATTTTTATTGTGAATTTAAATTAAATTCCGAAGGAATAGCCACAATAATTAAAGGTTATATGAGAGTTTCTCAAAAACAATCATATAAATCAACTACAACTATTTCAAAAAATAATTCAAATTTCTATATAATGGATAAAATCAGAGAATTTCTTGACGTTAAAAATGTAACTGAAATTCAAAGAAATAAACCTAATTATATAGAATTAGCTTACGAAGTAAGAACAACTAAAAAATTATCTTGTGATATTTTAATCAATTACTTAACAAATTTTCCATTGTTTAGTTCTAAACATCTAGATTTTTTAGATTGGAGTGAAGTACATCACATTAGAATTTCTAAAAAATATAAATCTTTAGATGGTACCTCAAAATTAATTTCCCTTAAAAATAGCATGAATACTAAAAGAACTCAATTTAATTGAGATTCATTAAACAGATTTTACTGTTAAAATGTAATCAGGATTAGCAATGATTAAGACTTAATTTCCTTGAAAAGGAAAATATCTATACAATTTGACAGGATGGACAGTTAAGGATAAGCTGTCTTATTACAGTAATGTAATTAAAATTAAACTCTACTTGATGCGAAGAAGTTTCAATTTAAAATTTTCTAAATGGGTGGGTACACAATCTAATACTAATAATAGTAATAATACTAATACTAATTCTAATTTACCGAATAGTAATAACAACAACAAAAGGAGACAGATCTTTTTAAAAATTATTTCAGTTATTATTATTATTGTTTTAATTTATTTATTTTTTTCTCAATTCTCTTTAGATCAGTTAGGTCAGTTACCGCCGGTAATTATTTCATTTATTATTTCATTTCTTGTTTTTAATTTTGTATATAATAAATTAAATTTTTCTAAAAATATTTTCATTAGATTATTACAAAAATTTGTTGTATATAATGTTTGTTTTTATTTTGCCATTATGATAGCTGTTTATTTTGATTTTTATTTATTTAATACCATCTTTTGTGATAGTGATGATGAAGATAATAATGATGTTAATGACAATAATAAAGATCATAATGACGATAACAGTAAAAATGATATTAATAATAAAGATGGGAAATATTATGAGGTTAAATTACCTAAAGATCCTATAGATGTTTTGGTTAAAGCTGTTGGTGATGCTACTTCAAATATGTTGACTAATATGGGTGCTGCTAGTGCAGGAGGTGCTGTAGGTGCTACAGTGATTAAACATATGCCATTACCACCTGCACAGAGAATTGCTGCAGCTGTTGTAGCAGCAGGTGCAACAAGTGGAGCAGTAACTGTAGGTATACAAGCTGGAGGAGCTATATCTAAAAATTTAAATGCTAGTGAAGCTATTAAAAATCATCCTTATGGGGATCCGGATATTGAAAGAGTACCATCACCCGACAGTAATATGATTAATAGTGCATTAGAAAATGGTGATCAATCAATTCCTTTAGTTGATTTATTGCTTAATTTAGTAACATTAAATTTATTAGAACTAATAGTTTTAATAACAGTAATACTATTAGTATTTAATAGATATTTGAGTCACATATTTAAAGATTTTATTTCAAAATTTTTAAATAAATATATGCCTACTAAATATCATTACTTAAATAAATTTTTACAGAAAAGCAATGAATATAATACTAAGTTTATTAATTTTTTATTAGTCTTTTTTATAGTATTATTATTATTAATGAAATTAATTAATTTATATATTTGTTCTGAATTATATACCGGTATAGATGATTATGTTCTAGTATATAATTTTATAAACAAAATTAGCAAAAGTTCTATATTATTAATTATTGGAAATAGAAAATCGTGTACAACATCAACATTGGTTTATAATATAATACATAAATTTAATCATTATGTTTTATTAAATGTTTCTTTATTGAAGTTTAAATACCTCAACGTAATTAACTACCTATTCTATAATTTAAATGGAGTGGTAACAATGTTATATGCACGGGGACAATTCGCCTGGGTAAAATTAACTACCCATCAGAGACTTAACGTAGAGCATTCTTCTAGAGCTATTTGTCGCAGGAAATTTAATATAACAAAACAAACATTAAATGATAATGATGAATTATTTTATCAATGGTTAGTAGGAATTACAGATGCAGAAGGAACATTTCAAATAGTTTCTAAAAATGGGGAATGGTCTTTAGTTTTTAAATTATTTCAACATGAATCTAACAAGAGAATGTTATATTTTATTAAAAAACGATTAGGAGTAGGTGTAATTAAAAAATCTAAAACTAATCATTTTTATTATAAAATTACAGATAATAAAAAAATAAAAATTCATATACTTCCCATATTTGATAAATATCCTTTATTAACTACTAAGTATTTTGACTATTCGAAATTTAAGGAGGGTTATACAATATTAGAAGATATTAATCTAACTAAAGTTAAACAAGATGAATTAATGTTTGCTTTGGTTAAAAAAGTACCTTCTAAAAGTTATCTTTCTCCAGCTTGGGAAATAGTTAATAACAAAGTATCTGAAACTAAAGATGCTAAAAGGGTAATATCCAAAGCATGGTTAATAGGATTTACTGAAGCAAAAGGAAGTTTTTATTTAATAAATTCTTCTAAAGATAAAATAGTTCATGGTTTTAAAATCATTAAAATTTTATGTTCAATAGTTTTATGTGCCATAGAACGTATACTAGGAATAAAAACTAATTTTAAAAAACCATCTAATACGATTGAAACTACAAACTCTAGAGCAATTCAAAATATCATTAAATATTTTAATGGAACTATGAAAGGAATTAAATCCCTTGAATATAGAGTTTGGGCCAGGTCTTATGTAAAACATAAAGGTGATTTTACCAAACTTCAAGAAATAAGGTCAAAATTAAAACATTAAATCAAATATTATTAAATCCCCATTAAGGTAATAATGATTTAGTATGGCTTAGGTTTCTAGTTAAATATAGTGTTATATTAAACATGAGCAAACAAAAATACAGTTACTGACACAAGTTTAATGGAAGAATGAAGAAATAGTCCGATCTTTAGTTAAAACTAAAGCGAGTAATGATAGTAAATTTTTAATAAAATTTATGAGATTACCAACAATAATTGTTATCCTCCTTTAGCTGGTATCCAATCACACTCTGGTGCATCTGTTGATTTAGCTATCTTCAGTTTACACTTAGCTGGGGTATCTTCTTTATTAGGGGCTATCAATTTCATTACTACTGTACTTAATATGAGAACTAATGGAATGAGTTTACACAAATTACCATTATTTGTATGGGCAATATTTATTACTGCAATACTATTATTATTATCATTACCAGTATTAGCCGGTGAATTTTGTATTGCGCCGGCTTTAAATCTGACTATATGCTGGAAACACTTTCTTAATTTAATAGGGGAAAGTCAATCAGCAGGAAACTTAATTTATTTGAATATTTTAGGGATCCTCAGAGAATATACGCCAGAAATAATCTGTTGTAATAGTATCTTGTTAAAACCTAGTAAAAATAGTCATTTTATAAGTTATTTAACTGGGTTAATTGAAGGTGATGGAACTATTATTGTACCTAAAACTGAAAGATCACCTAAAGGTAAACTTAATTATCCTTCTATTCAAATAGTATTTCATAAAAAAGATTTACCTTTGGCTTTACTAATACAAAAAAATTTAGGTTTTGGTTCATTAATAAGTAAAAAAGGTGTAAATGCCTATCTTCTTTATATTAACGATAAAAAAGGAATTTTAAATTTAGTTAATTTATTAAATGGAATGATGAAAACACCTAAAATTAATTCTCTTTATAATTTAATAGATTGGCTTAATAATAAAAATCCACAATTAAATTTAAGTAAATTGCCTTTAAATACTTTACTCTTAGATAAAAATGCTTGGTTATCTGGATTCATTGAATCAGATGGTCATTTTAGTGTAAGAACTAGTTTTACAGGTAAGTATCCTAAAATTGAATGTAAATTTGAATTAAGTCAAAGACAAAAAGATCATTTAGGTAATAGTAATGAACTATTTTTAAATATCATTGCTAAATTTTTAAATGTTCCTCTTAAAAATTTTAGAGAAAATACATCACATCCTCAATATAGACTTAGAACTACAAATTTGGAAAGTAACTTAATATTAATAAGTTACTTAAACGAATTTCCTTTATTTGGTGCTAAATTCTTAGATTATAAAAATTGGGAGGAACTTCTTAAGCTATTTAATTCTAGTTTCAAATACTCTCAGGAAAATATAAATAATATTTTATCTCTAAAATCAGAAATGAATGATAAGAGAACTGTTTTTACTTGGAATCATTTAAACAAATTTTACAACTTAGATTATTAAGATTTATTCCCAACTTCTATGTGAATAGAAGAGTATATACTCTAAATATTTTTAAAATATTTTTAAGAATACAATTAATATATGGTTAGTATTCATGGGACGTAGTCTCGTATATCAAGATTTTTTGGCAATTACAATGTTATTAACAGATAGAAACTTTAATACTAGTTTCTATGATCCAGCCGGAGGTGGTGATCCAATCTTATATCAACACTTATTCTCAACAACAACATTGTACACTATTCCTGTTGTAGCTAAGGATTCGGCTTCGCCCTTCCGGTTTGGTACATTTTACACACTCTATGACAAACGTTTTCCTAACGCTTATGCTCCGAGTCAATCTTTCCTAGAATGGCTGGTGGGATTCACAGAAGGGGACGGTTGCTTTACAGTCAACAGTCGTGGTACAACTATTTTTGTGATAACACAAAGTACCCTTGATATTCAAGTTCTTGAGTATATTCAGCGAACTCTAGGTTTTGGTCGAATAAACAAACAAGGACCACGAACTAGTCGGTTTATAGTAGAAGACATCGCCAGTGTAGCACTGCTAGTAGCTCTATTTAATGGTAATCTAGTTTTTCCAATAAAACAATCTAGCTTTGCTCTATTTCTTGAAGCCTTTAACAAACGATCACGAGCTCAAGCTGTAGAATTTATTCCATCATTGGTAATTTCTACTATCCACGATTTTTGGTTATCAGGGTTTACAGATGCTGAAGGTTGCTTTAACTGTTCACTACTAGGTAACTCAAAAGCATACCGATTCCGATTTCTTCTAGCACAACTAGGGGAAGCCAATCTCACTGTATTAACACACATTACTACACTTATTGGGGGAGTCGTACATAAACACTCAAAACCAGAGGTAAACGAATTAGTTGTCAATGGAGCCCGTAACGTGGAACAAGTTTTTAAATATTTTGAAACTCATCCTCTATGTACCAAAAAAGCTAAATCGTACCAACTCTGGGGAGAGGTTCATGCATCTCTCCTTAAAGGGGAACATCTCTCAGCAGCGTCTAGAGCTGTACTTAAAGCCAAAGCAGCTACTATTAACAAGATAAATTAGTGTACAACCCAACGGGAATAAAGGATGTGGTTCAATGTAATTTCTCTTCCTCCGCAAGAGGCAGTTAGACAAGTTGTGAAACTCTAATAGGCAAGTGTCTATTGTATATATTTAAAGACCGGTTAGAGTGAATACAAGGTATACCACTATTCTAGTCCATACTACACTATACTGGCTGGTGCAATCTTTAGAGAAAAACAGCCTTTAAGTATGCTTACCCCGACAGGCGTAAGGATGAACAATCGTTCATTGGCGACACAAGTGAATACGGTCAACGTATACTCGTACCAAGACCGTCGGTAGTCTAAACTATCGCTACAGACTGGGTCACTTGTGGGTATCTGAAAAGATGCTTAATGTACAGTCGGTTCCCTATCTAACACAAGGCTACTGTGCTCTTTATGAGATTCATCAGTAGTACATGGGCCCCAAGAGAGAGTTAATAAATAATAAATTTGGGGCTTTAGGGAATGGGTTCTTTGGACACCCAGAAGTTAAAGATATGGGCTTCTTAACGTTGCTGTATGCTGGGATCACTCCGCTATTTAGTTTTAAACACTCCATCTTAAATGATACAGTAAAAGGGTTAAAACAATGGAGTCAATCAGCAGGTAACAGTTTTGTTAATCAAAATGAAACCTCAGAGACTATACGCAACGAAACTGTAGTCAAAACAGAAAATGTGAAACTTATTTCTGATCATGTACCTAAGCATTTAAAACCAGTTAATGATGAATCATTTGGTCATTATTTAGCCGGTTTGATAGAAGGGAATGGTCATTTTAATAGTACACAACAACTTGTCATTGTATTTCATTTCTTGGATGCTTCCTTAGCTTATTATATAAAAAATAGGTTAGGTTTTGGAAGTGTTAAGCAAGTGAAAGATAAAAATGCTTTTCTTCTTGTTATATCAGCTAAAAAGGGTATAGAAAAAGTAATCCGTTTGGTCAATGGAAAATTGGTAACTGAGATTAAATATAATCAAATAATTCAAAATATACTAAATCATAGTAGTTATGCCGATTTTAAAAAAGAAATTGAATTTAAATTAAATTTAAATAAAGAATTAAAAAACCACTGGTTAGCGGGTTTTTCTGAAGCAGAAACTAGTTTTCAAATAAAAATACTTAATCGAAATAATAAAGTTGAAGTAAGCTTAAACTTTCAAATCGATCAAAAAAATAAAGAAGTATTATTATTAATTAAAGATTTTTTAGGGGGTAATATTGGCTATAGAAAAAGTCAAGACACTTATTTCTATGGTTCAACCAGTTTTGGTTCCGCTAAAAATGTCATTAATTATTTTGATAAGTATCATTTATTATCCAGTAAACATATAAACTATTTAAAGTGGAGAAAAGCATATTTAATAATTCAAAATAAAAACCATTTGACCGAAAATGGTCAAGATAAATTGATTAAATTAAAAAATACAATGGATAGGTTAAGTGATGCTACAGTTTAAGATAGAGTCCTAACAAGGACGTAAGTTCTTGAGTATTCATGCACCTCTTCAAGGGGATGAATAGATTATTTTAACTATTCGATGAATCAAAAATTTTGTTATATCTTAATTATCCCTGGATTCGGTATTGTAAGTCATGTTGTGTCTACATTCTCAGGTAAACCAATCTTTGGTCAAACAATTCTTATGAATGGCCCTTATATTAACAATTTTTCCCGATGTTATTATATCGCAACATACTATATGCAGGAAGGAGAGGCTATTCTGTTTAGTACTAAAGGTAAACGATTTTTCGTAACTACAATAGTATTTTTAGTAATAATCTATTCAGTACTCTCTAATCCGCAGGTAACCAACGCACAGTTGATCTTATATTTATTAAATATTAATAATGAAGATCCAAGCATGTTAGTAGGAACCTCAGAGACTGTACGTATGTTTTCTACTTGTCTATGTTCTAAAAATGAACATAATAAAGGGAATGGCGATACTGATTTAAAAGTTCGTCAATGGATTGCTGGTGTTATTGATGGTGATGGAAATTTTTATATTTCTAAGAAAGGTTATGTTGAACTTTCTGTAGTAATGGAACCTCGTGATATTGCTTGTCTTTATAAAATTAAACAACGATATGGAGGTTCTGTAAAAGCTACTTCACATGCTAAAGCTGTACGTTTTCGATTACATCATATGGCTGGAATTCAACAAGTCATTAAAGATGTAAATGGTCTAATTCAAAATCCTGTACGTTTACTTCAATTTAAAAAGGTTTGTAATCTCTATAATGTAGAAACTATACCTTCAGTTGAATTTAAATATGATAGTGCATATCTTTCAGGTTTATTTGATACAGATGGTAGCGTATGCTTCAATAAACAATCAATGCAAGTTTTTATCACTGTTACACAAAAAGGTAGAGAATTACTCGATATTTTAGTTCCTGTTTATGGTGGAGTGGTACGATCTTCTAACAAGAATACTACTGCTTTTAAATGGACAGTATCTAAAAAAATGGATGTTCTTAATCTAATTGATAATTACTTTCACTGGAATAATTGTGTCTCTGCCAAAAACAAAAAATTTGGTTTGGTAAAGCATTTTTATTTTCTATCTTCAATTGGTGCTCTTAAAACTCCAGAGGATTCAGTTCTAGGTCGAAGGTTTATCAGTTTTGTTAAACGATGGGAAGCAACCAACAATTTAGACAATTAGAAAAAGAGACAGTCCAATATTACCGACATTTAATTAATGCGGTAAATAATTGTATTTAGGAATGGTTTATGCTATGTTCTCTATTGGAATTTTAGGATTCTTAGTATGGAGTCACCACATGTTCGCTGTTGGGTTAGATGTAGATACTAGAGCATACTTTACTGCTGCTACAATGGTAATTGCTGTACCGACTGGAATTAAAATCTTTAGTTGGTTAGCTACATTATACGGAGGAAGTTTAAGATTTACTACACCTTTATTATTTACTTTAGGATTCTTAGCATTATTCACAATAGGAGGATTAACAGGAGTAGTATTAGCTAATGCATCAATGGATATAGCATTACACGATACTTACTACGTAGTAGCTCACTTCCATTATGTATTATCTATGGGAGCTGTATTTGCTCTATTTGCCGGATTCTATTTCTGGACTCCAAAAATCATAGGTTTAACATACAATGAATTATTAGGAAAAATTCACTTCTGGACATTATTTGTAGGGGTTATTCAAATATTAAGAAGTGGTTCTATTTCTCCATCAGATGTAGTAGAAAGAGAAAAACTGGATGTTGATTTAAACGATATTGATAATGATACTTTAGAAAACATTATGAATAATTCACCAACTCCTAAATTACCTGAACCCGAAAACAATAAACAAAAACAAATATTAAATAAGTTAAATAACATTTCTGCAAAAGTTATTTTTATAGGGATTAAATATAGTAAAACAGATATATTACTTAACATTAAAAATAAGGCTGGTGTTTATATGTTTTTTAATTTAATTAATGGGGATATGTATATAGGTAGTAGTATAAAATTAGACAGAAGATTTAGAGTTCATTTAAGCTGCATAGGTTCTGTTAATTTACCTTTATACAACGCATTAAACAAATATGGTCTTAATAACTTTGTATTTTTAATTTTACAATATTGTGAACCTGTTGAAGAGTTATGTTTAGGTTTAGAACAAAGTTATCTTGATAGGTTTAAACCTAATTATAATATTTTAAAATTGGCTGGTTCTTCTCAAGGTTTTAAACACTCTCCCGAAACCATAGCTAAACTTAAAAAAATGCATACTGGTAATCTTCATCCTAGATTTGGGACTAAGGCTAGTGATGAGCAAAAAGCTTTAACGAGTTTAGCTTTAAAAAAATACTATGAGGAACATGATCATCACAGTAAAGGTAAAAAGGGTAAATTATCACCTCAATTTGGTAATGGTGGAACAAAATTAATTATGGTAGATGAACAAGGAACAAATTTTACATTTCCTTCAATAAATAGTGCGAGATTACACTTTAGAGTAAGGTTTAGTACTATCTCCAAAAATATCAATAAATCTATTAATATTAACGGAGTAAAATGGTCTATTACAACCTCTAATTCATAAATGCTCCCTATATTTTTTTTTACAAAATTTTAAGTTTAAGAATGAAGATTAGCCCCCTAATTTTATATTAGTAAACATCCTTCTATATGCTGGAAACTCCTAAAGCTAAATCTACTTCTTAGTAACAATTATTTAGATATTACAATGGACAATCAGCAGGAAACCAAAGCACAATGTTTCTTATATTTTTACAATAAACAAAGATCCATATATGTTAGTAGGATCCTCAGAGACTACACGAAGGAAAATTAAATAAAACAAACCTTTCCATTTTTTTTTATTGATAAAGGGTTAACTATTTCCATTGAGAAAAGTTATTTGAGCTTATTTAATTTAAGATATAGTCCAATCCAAGTAGAAATACTTTGGTATAAATGTAATTTAACTTTCTTCCCTCAACACTTCTTAGGAATATCTGGTATGTTTGAAATAACATCTTGTACAAATGAAAATATTTTCTTATCTGTAATTTCTTTTTTTCCTTTGGGCCCTTTTGTAAAACCAATCTTTTTAAATGAACCTGTTAGAGTTTATTATCCTAAATTAAATAGAAATCTTATTGGAACTGATAATAAAAAAAGAGTTGTTATCTACCAGTGGACTAATTTAATAAATGGTCATATTTATATAGGCAGTGCTTCTACAGGTTCTACAAGATTGCTAAATTACTTTAGCCCTAGTGTTCTATTAAGAAATTTACCTATTTATAACAACTTAAGAAAATATGGACATAATAATTTTTGTTTAGCTATATTAGAAGATTTAGGATTATTGAAACAAGTGTCAAAAAAGTTTATATTAGAAAGAGAACAATATTACTTAGATGTTTTATTTACAAAATATTTAGATAGGAAATTAAACCTTTCTCCTACTGCAGGTACCACCTTAGGATTTAAACATAGTTCTATTTTTAAATTAAATAGAAAAGGTAGCCTTAATCCTATGTTTGGTAAAACTTTTTCTTCTGAATTCAATTCAATGCAAACAAGAGATAGGAAAGGAAAAAACAATCCCATGTTTGGAATTGTAAAATCTCCTGCAACTATAGCTAAATTACAAAAATTAGTTTATGTATATGAAGCTGAAACCCTAAAAAGAATTGGCGTATTTTCTACAGTTGAATGTTCTAAACATTTTAAAATCTTTGGGGGAAAGATACTTTAACTAAATATTTAAATTTGAAACTTCCTTTCAAAGGAAAAATATTTTCAAGCGTACAATTAGATTAATTTTTCATGCCTCTATGGTATAATTTAAAATACCATTAGAAAATTGGGTGAATTGCAAGGATATCCTAGAACCAGTGGGTGTATAAAGAACACTACTCTAGGACAACTTGCAGCGAAGTTTATTTCAATACCTCCAAAAATTAAAAATTTATCAAGTGCGCCTTGAACACTTGAGGAGTAGGGATAAAAACGTTCAACGACTAGCAAGTGAGTAGTATTAACAATAATCTTGCACTCTATATTATATACAATAATTTAGTTAGCGCCCAATCATCCCTAAATCATTTAAGGTCGACATATGGGATGAATGACATAGTCTGAACCTTTACTTATTTTAAGCACAATAAATAAGTAGAAATTATATAGTACTTAACTTAATTATATTATTAATATTTTATTTCTTAGCTATATATTTTTCCGTAAGGAAAGGAGTCTTAATTGCATCTTACAAAGATGTTTATTAAGGATTAACACAATTGATGCCTAGAAGAATACCAGATTATCCTGATGCTTTCGCTGGATGGAATGCTGTATCTAGTTTAGGTTCTTTAATCTCAGTAGTGGCTACTGTATTATTTGGTTATATTATTTACGATATCTTTGCTAATGGTAAAGCAGTTAATAATAATCCTTGGTTAGTGCCTTCATACTTTACTTCTACAAATGAATTTAATAATGAAGCACAAACAGCTAATACATTAGAATGGACAGTACAAAGTCCTATACCATTCCATGCATTTAATATATTACCAGTACAATCTTAAAAATAAACTGTGATTAATATATTATTCTGTATAATCAATTATACCCCCCTAAAATTTTTTGTTAATATTTTTAAATTGAAAAATTTATTTGGGTTGTTAAATACTTATGGTTTTCATCTAGATGAATCTGCTCCTACAGTAGTTAAGTTGTCTTTATATTTTTAATTTTATCGGTCTTTATAAAAATATTAGAATTAATTTTATTATTTATGAATTTATTGTATTAGTAAGTTTAGGTATTATGATTACTATGAGTTATAGTATAGTATCTTTTTATACTCATTATAAATAAAGTATAAATTAAATTAATTATTGCACAAAAATTAATTGTTGATTGATATTTAGTCTGTTTAGGACAACATAAAAATATTATGGGTTCGATATCTTAATAATATACTACAAAACATTACCCTTAAAAAAAAAGATTCTTATTATCTTTTTTAAACTCTTTCTTATTTAAAATCAATATATTCAGTTTAAATAATTTTATATTTTCACCAAATGAGAATAACACTCAAATTCATTAGATAAAAATGAATTTAAAATAAATAAATAAATTATGCTTATATCATTATTACTTGTACCTTTAATCGGGTCTCTGTTATTACTATTCATTCCAGAAAATAACCCTCAAAATGAAGGAAGAATGAAAGTAATAGCTTTATCAACATCTTTAATTAATCTATTCATTTCTATTTTATTATGGGTTCAATTTGATTCAAATATAAGTGGGTATCAATTTATATTAGAATTTAATGAATTAAGTTTCTGTCATTTTAATATAGGAATAGATGGGATTTCATTATATTATGTGTTATTGACAACCTTTATAACACCAATAGCATTATTATCAAACTATAAAAATATATACAAAAATGTTAAATACTTTTTAATTTCATTCTTAATCTTAGAAACTTTACAAATTGCATTATTTGTGGTATTAGACTTATTCTTATTTTATATCTTTTTTGAAAGTGTATTACCTGTATTATTTATCATTATTATAGTATACGGTTCAGGTGTGAATAGAATAAGAAGTGCTTTATTATTCTTTTTATATACTTTAGCTGGATCTTTATTTATGTTATTAGCTATTTTACAAATTTATAGTTATGTAGGTTCTACAGATTTCCAATTAATATCATTAAATGAAATAAGTTTAGAAAGTCAAAAAATTTTATGGTTGTCACTCTCCTTCAGCAAGAGAAGTTTTAGTAATGTTCTTTATAAACCTTTTTCACAATACCGAATCCCTTATTTAACACTAATCAAATTTAAGGGAGTACTAGCATTAACCAATCGTTTCTATCATAGTGATTCTAATTCTAATCAATTTAATCTAAACCCTGTAAAAGTTTACGAAAATGCAGATATTTCAAAGTTTGATATTATTTCTTACAATAAAAATAAATCGGGAGTATACAGATGGGTAAATCTTTTAACGGGAAAAAGTTATATCGGATGTTCAGTTAATTTAAGAAATAGATTTTATGATTATTACAATTTATCACATTTAGAAAAACGGAAAAAAAATTCAATTATATACTCCTCTTTGTTAAAAAATGGATATTCAAATTTTAAATTGGAAATATTAGAATATTGTGATAAATCGATTGTACGGGAAAAAGAAAATTATTACATTAATCTACTTAAACCTGAGTATAACATTTTAAATAATGCAGGTTTAGGTTATACTCACTCAGAAGAAGGTTTAAAAAGAAGATCAGTTTATAGACATTCAAATTTGACTAAGATTAGAATTAGTAATGCTGCTTTTCTTCGTAAAGAAAACCAAGGGGAATTAGCTACAAACCACCCTAAATTGAGTGCGAGCCTATCACCAAAATTGGAAGCACATCTAGCTTCTTTAAATTTAAAGAATAGTTACAAAGTTGAAATAACTAATATAGATACTAATGTAACAAATTCTTATGATTCTATTAGAAAAGCAGCTGAGGCACTTAATTGCAGTCATAATACTATAAGAAAATATAGTATAAAACAAATAATACTTAAAAATAAGTATCAAATAAAAATTTTTTGTTTAACTGATAAAAATGTAGAAAAAGACATTACCAAAGACATGACCAACAGATTAATTCATTCAAGTAATAGCACTTTAAATATTTGGAGAGAATGTAAAAGTTTAGTCGTTTATTTGTCTCCTACTTCTATGGGCTCTACCCTAAAATATAAAGGTTTTACCTCAAAACTTAGAGAAATGTGTCAAATCCCTGTGCATTTACATTCTATAATATTAGGGGTTCTTTTGTCAGATGGTTGGTTATATAAAAATAAATCTGGTAAAACTTTATTGGCCCTAAAACAAACTAATTTTGAATATCTTTGGTTAGTTTATACTAAACTTTCTCATTACAGTAGATCATTACCTATTACAACTAAAACATCTCTTAACGGTACGACCAATGTTATGTTTGCTACTAGAGTTTATCCTTGTTTTACCGAATGGTATAATATGTTTTACCAAGAAGGAAATAAAGTAGTGCCTTTAGATTTATATAATATGTTAACTTATGAAGCATTAGCCCATTGGATTATGGGAGATGGTACTAAAGTTAATAAAGGTCTGACTCTCCAAACTCAATCTTTTACTATTCAAGAGTGTGTATTTATTATAAGTATTTTAATACATAAATTTAACTTAAAATGTAGTATACATATGCAAAGAAATCAACCTACTATTTACATTTCAAGTAAATCTATGGAAAAACTTAGACCTTTAATAATACCATATATGTGTAGTAGTATGATGTATAAAATAGGTGTAGACTCCAAATAAATTTAAAGAACAATGAGTTTATTACTATGAATTATTTCTGAGTGGCAAACTCGAGAGACCTCTTAAAGTGAGAACAAGTAATTACTTTAAGAATATCGTCGAACTAAGTCAATGATTGGAAACTATCATTGTAAAAGCGTAGAGGCCAAACGCCACAAGATCTTCTAAGTAACAATAAAATTGTTATATGAAATTTTAAGAAATGGTCCGGTTCACCGGTGACGGATTTTAGCTTAACACCTAAATAAAATATGAATATCATGTTCTCAGAACAGTATACAATTGTATTCATATTGAGAAGATAAGCCAGCTGTATCTGAAATGATAAAAGGCCTAACCCTGAGCATTTTTCTTAGCATTTGCAGTTAAAACTCCATTATGGCCTTTAACTGGTTGGTTATATAGAGCTCATGCTGATAGTCCTTTAGCTGGATCTATATTATTAGCTGGAACTATATTGAAATTTGCTACTTATGGTTATATAAGAGTTTTAATTAATTTTCTCCCTGATGCAAGCCATTATTTTGGACCTTTAGTTCAAACTATTGCAGTAGTTACTTTAATTTATTCATCTTTAGCTACTATTGTACAACAAGATACTAAATCTTTAATCGCTTATTCAAGTATAGCTCACATGAGTGTAGTTGTTTTAGGTTTATTCTCTAACAGTATACAAGGTATTGAAGGTGCAATATTATTATCTTTAGCACATGGTTTTGTTTCTCCAGCATTATTCATATGTGTAGGTGGAATCATTTATGAAAGAACAGGAACAAGAATTATTCATTATATGAGAGGTTTAGTGACTTATATGCCTGTATTCACTATTTTATTCTTTATCTTTACTTTAGCTAATACTGGTATACCTTTATCTTTAAATTTCTTAGGTGAACAATTATCTTTAATTGGTATTTGGGATAATAGTCCTATAGTAGCAGCTTTCGGTGCTACAGGTATAGTATTTTCAGCTTGTTATTCTATTTACTTATATAATAGATTATCTTATGGATTATATTCTCCTCATTTAAAACCAGTACAAGATATAACAAGATTAGAATTTAATTTATTAATAGCTTTATTAATACCTACTATTATTTTAGGTATTTTCCCTAATGTTATCTTAGATTCTCTTCACTTATCTGTAAGTTCTTTATTATATAAAATATAATTTACCAATTTTCCCCCTTTATCCCTATAAAGCTAAAAAATTAATTTATATATAAGTATAAAAATAAATTATGAATTATCTATTAGCTTAAAACTTTATTTATCAATCTTATAAATATTTTATAAAACATTATATTCACTATTAAATAATTAGTAGAAAAGGGGTAAAACGAATGTATATTACCTTGAATACAATGGATAAATAAGGTAGCTATTTTAAATAGCTCAGTTATGAAAAGTAAAAATAAATTAACCAACGTTAATTAATAAATCATTCAATATGGAAAACTATTTTAAATAGCTCAGTTATGAAAAGTAAAAATAAATTAACCAACGTTAATTAATAAATCATTCAATATGGAAAACGATACACTATTTAGTATAAGTTTAATAATAAAGCTATTCTTTTTAATTCTTTTTATATTAATTACTATTTATTTACTCTCATTAGAGAATAAAATTATTATAAGAAGTTATAGTAAACCTCTACTACAAAGTAGTGGTAAAGGGACCAAAGCTATAAGAGATGTCTTTACTATTTATGGGCCTGCGTTAATTGCATACCAAAGTTTAATCGATAGATGGTCTTCTACTAAAACTAATTCTAAACCTAATACAACTTCAAAAGAAAACGATTCTCAAACAATTGCAACCTCAAAAGAAAACGATCAAGAATTGGTTATAAACAACCTGAAATCTACCGTCCAAATTCAAAGAGAAGAAATAAGCATACATAAAGCTCATATTCTAAAATTAGAAACAGAAAAGGGGACAAAGGGAACTGAAGAACATGAAAAATATGATGCAATCATCTCTATAGCTAAAAATTACGTTAACTCAAAAGAAAAAGTAACTTTAACTTTTGATGAATTAAACAAAATCGAACAGCTTAAAGCTAAAAAATCTGGAGCTTCTTTGACTAAAGATGAAGAAACCCTAATAAACTTAGAAGCAAAATATAAAAAAGAAATGTTAGAAGCATCTAATACCCAAAAAGAATGTGAACAAGCTATGAGAGATTACTTTAGTGGTGCTAAACCATCAGAAAGTAGTGTACTCGACTTTGATTTACAATCTTTTTTAAATTCATTATCTACAGAAGAACTATTAGCTTTTGCTGGTATCTTATTAAATAGTTTAGTCTTAAGTCATACGATCTCCATTATATTAACACTATATGGTGATTACCTTATTAATAAATTTAACTTGGTACACCGATACCCAAGGTTAGCCAAATTAATTAACCTAAGAAGAACATTACAAGCTTATTATTTAAAAATAAGTTTAATTTGGATCTTTTTAGCTGTGGTACCGCAACTAATAGTTTACATTATGATCTTAGAACCTAGACTCGAGGAAATTTTTAATATTTTTATATAATACTTTATTTTATCGCCCCCTTTTTAAGGATCACTAAAAAAAACTTGTAAGTATGTTTATCATTAAATAGCCTGTTTGTAATTTAACTATTCTATAGTAATAATTTAGAAGTAATCTAAACACTCTTTAATAAACTTGATTATCGTTGTTTTACTCCTATAAAGAATAGGCCAATATTTTAATTTTAATTTAATATTACCTATTAAGATATAAGATATAGGGGATATATAGGAATATTATTTTTTATTTTAGCGTTAATCCGACTTCAATGAGTGAAATAATAATAATAGCTAATTAAAAAAATACGCATATAACTCCCTCAAATACTTAAAAATAAGGAACTTTTGTTCAGAACACCGTACTATTTTAATAAATTTAGTTATTTTTTATTTCGTATTTATTAAAAAAAAAAATAGAACCTAATTAACCATCTACATTAATAAAAACAAAATTTAATTAACTTACTAGTAATATAAAAAAAAAATATCAAAATCACAAATCACATGATGTTATGCGTTTTCAGGAATATTTAAATCTAATTTATTTAAAATGAATCCAATAAAAATGGTTATCTGAAGTTATTTACTTGATCATTTATTTTTAATATCATTTATTTTATAGGACATACCTCGACCGTTAATAACCTATTAATAGACTTTTTAATTAAATATAAATTATAAGTATAATTAAATAAAGCTATACTAAAAATAAATAGTAATAAGTAAAGAGTTTAAATCATTATTAATATACAATTGCATACAAAAGATTAAAATGAAAATCTTTAAATAAATACTAAAAATAAAGTCTGATAAAACATAATTATAAAAGAGTATATATTATTAAAGGGGATATCTGATAATTGGTAATCAATTGTAGTTGCATTACAAGTATGATAGTTCGAGTCTATCTATCTCCATATAAACTATTATAAAACCTAATAATAGTTAGCTTCAGTTGCTTAATGGTAAAAGCGTTAATTTGAAGCATTAAAGAAGTGAGTTCAATTCTCTCCTGAGGCACTATATCTTATTTTAAATAAATAAAAAGTTTTTTAAGTAAGTTAGCCAAAATAGTTTAAATGGTTAAAACGGATTCCTTGTAAGAATCTAATACTGGTTCAATTCCTGTTTTTGGCTTATGAGTTGTAGTTTAATTTGGGAAAACACCATTTTTTGGTGGTGGCTTATATCAGTTCGAATCTGGTCAACTCAGTATGAAAATTCTCTACGGAGAGTGAATATATAACGATATCCTTTTGCCATAGAATATATAAAATTTATATTGATCGTTTATATTGATAGTTTATATTGATAGTTTATATTAGGAAACAGAACTCGATTGGTTGAGTGTCTCCCTTTTAAGGAGAATGGTCTTGGTTCGATCCCAAGTGTTTTCATACTTATAAGAATAGTAGATACTAACTTTATATAAAAAACACAAAATTAGATTAAAATAATTATGTTTTTATTTTATAAAAGTTTATACTTAGGGCAGGTGATCCGATTGGTAATGGTGGTTTTCTGTAAAAAAATTGGTTTATACCGTAAAAGGTTCGATTCCTTTACTGCTCAATTTAAATTTTAATCATTCTTATTAAGACTGTAGCATAATAGGTTAATGCAATTCGCTCATAATGGATCTTATAAGGGTTCAATTCCCTTCGGTCTTATTTCATTATAAATATAATATAAATATTCTTATTTTTATATTTTTTTAAGTATATGTGTATATTTTCTTAAAAGGGCATTTGGTCGAGTCTGGTTTATGGCGCTTATCTTGAAAATAAGTACTTCTAAAAAAAGTCGTGAGTTCAAATCTCACAGTGCCCGATCAAATAAAATAACTAAAAAAATCATTATGATCACTTATTATAAAAATAATAATAAAATTTTACTATTTTAATAAATGAGTAAAAGAGGTAATATTAGTTTAATCGGTAAAATAACGTCTTGTGGCGACGCTGTTCAGAGTTCGAGTCTCTGATTTTACCCTTTAAATATTTAGATGACATAGAATCATTCATTTATCTTAAAAGAGAGGGTTAAGATAGTTAAAACTGGGATTAACTTATTTAATTTAGTAAGGTTATAAGTATTATTAAATATAATAGATACCTGAAGGTATGGTATAAAAAGAAGTTTTTCTTTTTCAAAATACAGTAAATTTACATATAAATTATCAGTTCTAACACTTTAGTTTGTTTATTTTATATTTATTATAATGTGCAATATGATGACCTATATATACTTATGAATTTTTATAGTAAATTCAGTTCTATTTACAAAACTATTCTTACAATTATCTAACTCCCTATCTAAAAATTTATTAGCTGATATAGTTTAACTGGTTAAAACTTATCATTCATGACGATAAAATAAAAGTTCAATTCTTTTTATCAGCTTTTGTAACCGCTTTATTTGTAATTTTATCTATCAATAGAAAGGACTAGTAAATTTTCGACTAATTATTTTTAAAATAAACTCTCTTAATTATTATATAACATTTAACTTTTTTTAAAATTTAGTCTAACTAACTCAATTAAAACTTTTGTTTTTTTAAATATATATGTCTATATTAGATTATATTAATTTGTAACTTATTTTAGTATTTATTCAAATTAAATTTTTATTGCTCAAGACTGTGATTAAAGATATTATTCAGTATAATCAATTATATCTTCTAAAACTTTATTATTATTTTATTAAAATGAAAAATTTGTTAGAATTGTTAAATACTTTTGGTCTTCATATAGATGAACCTCTTCCCGCAATAGTTATGTTAAGTTTATCTTTTTTTAGTACTTTCATGTCTTAGTTTATCAAATGTTATAAATATCGGTATATATTTGTTATCAATTTATATAGTTAGTCATGACAAATTTTTAAATAAAATACCAGAAAAATATGTTTATGTACATAAATTATTAAGATTTTATAAAAATATTAGAATTAATTTTATTATTTATGAATTTATTGTATTATTGCTTTGTTTAAGTATTATGATTTATGGTTGTTATGATATAGTTTCTTTTTATATACACTTTAAATAAAGTCTATATTAAGAATAAAATAAAAAATTTAAATAGTGTGTTAAAGTTTACACTGAAGGAATACCTAACTTCTTAGAAGAAATTAAAATTTTTAAAAAAGAGTATCTAAAAGTATATTTTATAGGTTTTATATTCTACAACTTAACAATAATGTTCCTAAGTTACATGGTATTAATAAAACTATATTGTGTGTTAATGTTATTCTATAGTGGATTGTTTAATTTTATCTATGTGTACAATTTAATAATATCTTATATTTTAACTGTAGATTATCTTAAGGGTAACTTATACTCCTTAAATTATTCCATTGATTATAACCGGAGTATAAATTTACTACAGAAAATCCTTTTACTTACTTTACCTGCGGTTATTGTAGTTAATCTAAGTTATATTCTTACAATAACTTAAGTTTAGTACAAAAACAAAGAAACTACGGTGTACTTTCCTCTAGGTTTCCCCTATTCCCTATTCCCTATTACCCATGATAGATAAGTAATAGCTGTATATATCTATTCTATTAAAAATTTTAATTAAAAACTTATAAACTTATAAAAATACAATGAACAGAGTTTTGTTTGGTGAAACTAAATTACCAAAATGGGATATTGTAAATTTAGATTATGGTTCCTTAGAAATACTAAGCAAATTAATAATCAAATTTATGGAAGATGAATTAATCCCAACTTATAATAAGTTAAGTAGAAATGAAGAACCTCTATTAAATGATAAAGAAAGAACAATTATAAATGAACTAGAATCGGAAAAAACTAATAATGTAATTATAGCAACCCTTACAAAAAGTAGATTTGAGCATAGATATAGAGGTGACTTTAGAATACCTTTAAATTTGATTATTTCAACTTTCTTTGTAGAGTTTCATTTGATGTATAAAATCGAAGACTTACAATTCTTAGTAGAATTAGCTAAATTAGCTTCTACCTATCAAAATTTAAAAAAATATGAGTTAGTAGTAGTAAGTAACCAGTTTGACGGCTACCAACTTATTGAAATAGGCAACTTTAAAGTCCATGTATTCCATTATATGGAAATTTTCCAAAATGAAATGTATCTAGCATCTGATTTTTTATTAAATAAAATATTTATATTTAATCACATAAGATTTGAACATTTATATTACATATTTAGAAATAAGGGGATAGTTATAAATGGTGGTTCTCATAATAGAAGACATATCTTAAAAACTAATGATATTAAATTAACTTTAGTGCTAAGAACATTATTATTCCTTATAGAAAATTTAACTTATCCAAGAAAACCTTTTAAATTTGAGGATTATGATAGTAGACTAATTGAATTAAGTCATAAGTCTTTCGCCAGCAATCAATTTAAGAAAAAAAGACTTTACTGAATTAAAAAAAGTAGATGAACTATATGCGATCATTGAACTTATTTGTCCTCCACAACAATATAAAGATAGATCTAGGTATTTCGATAGAAAGTTTTGTGAGTCAATATTAATGGGTTTATTTAATATTACTGTTCACACTGGTGGTTTACATATGTCTATTAAACCAGAAATGGACAATTACTTAAATTTATTAGTAAAAGAAATAGATGAGAAATTGAACCAGTATACTGAAATATCTAAAGAAATTAAAAAGGATTTTGATAGTAAACGTATACACAATCCTAGTCACCCTCAAAAAAGAGGTATTCATACTAGTGTTAAAAAACAAATTGATGAGTCCAATAGTTTAAATTTACCGGGAAACCTTAATAGTAAAATGTTAAAAAATCATCCTAGAATCAATGAATTTTTAATTAAAATGAGAGATCGGTTAGATAATACTAATGATTCGGTAGAGGCCCAAAGAAATCTAGAAGAAAATTGGATACAGGAAATGAATTATTATTTAAGTTCCGATAAAAATATTATAAAAACTAATACATCTAATATGAGTCTATTATCAGCAGTAACTAAAACTGTAGAACTGATTAATGAGTAAAATGTGTCTAGCAAAAGACCAGATTTGATCTATAAACATTTCCCTAAGTTAGCTAAGGATATTGATTATAATCTAATGCTTATGATTACTTACCTAGTAACCAGAAATTGTGTAAGACAAGATAAAACTTATACCTCTACCATATCAAAGATAGGTTCAAATATACTAAGTCATACATTTATCCAAGAAAGAAATAAGTACTTAAAACAAGGGAAAGTTGACATGGAAAATAGTGATTATCAGTCTTTTGATACCTTTTTAGAATCTCTAAAAATTAATGATGATGATATTCTAAGAATTGGAGACTATTTTCTAAGTATTCTTATGATGGAACCTCATAGAATATTTGATAGAGATTTTAATGTTAAGTTAGGATATTTAAAAGGAGAAAGTGCTACAATTAAATTTAATGAAGGTAAATTAGAAGAAATTAGATCGAATGTTTTAATTAGTCCATTATCTATGCCTATGGTATGTCCACCAAAAGATTGGGGTGATAAAACTTACGGTGGTTACCTGACCAATTCATATATTCAAAGTCCTTTAATAAGAAGTTCACCTAATTCAGCTCACTGTACCCTAAATAAAGAAATGTTATACAGAAGTATAAATATAATGAGTAAGGTAGAGTTTGAAATAAATGACTTAGTATACGATTATCTTTTTGAAGGTCGAGGAGATTATTTATTCCCCAAAGAGGAAGAAGAAAAACCTTATGCTAAATCTCATGATAAACCTTTTGATATGGTATTAGCCGAAGCATTTCTACTTAGAAATAAAACCTTCTATATACCCTTAAGACCTGATTTTAGAGGTAGAATCTATACTGATTCTTATTATTTGAATTACCAAGGTAGTGATTTACCGGTAGCTATGATCCAGTTCTCAGATGGGGAATCTTTAACCCAAGAAGGCCTAAGAAATTTATACATTTATATTGCTAATGTTTATGGAGAACAAGGTATCAGTAAATTAAATTATGATAAAAGAGTAGAATGGACTATTCAAAATAAAAGTAAAATCTTAGATATGGATCCTGAATTTATCTTAGGAGCAGAAGAAAAGTTTAAGTTTACGGCATTATGTTTATTAATGAGGGAACTAGAAAAAGACCCTAGTTATAAAGTAAAAATACCAGTATTCTTCGATTGTACTTGTTCGGGTATTCAACATCTAGCCGGTTTAATGAAAGATGAGTCTTTAGGACAGGAAGTTAATTTAACTCCACAATCTGAACAAGATAATGTATCTGACATTTACCAGAAATTAGCAATACCAATTAACAATGAAATTAGAAGAATAGGTTTAGAAAATCCTAAGTATACTAACCTATTAGAAGTAGACCTACCTAGAAACATTCTAAAGAAACCAATAATAACTAAAACTTACAATGTTACCATTGAAGGTATCTTCGAACAGTTACAAGAACACTTTAAAAAAGTAGTTGTAAAAGGAGTAAAATACTTTACTAATGTGCCTACTATAACAAAACATCAATTTTGTACAATCAATGAAAGTGACTTAAGAATGATAAGTCGTATAATTAACGATAAGCTATTTCAAAGATATCCTTTAATTGAGAAATTTTATGAGTATATTTTAAAATGTCTAAGGTAATGAACGAATTTGACTTAGATATTGAATGAAGTACACCAACTGGAGTAGAGGAACATCAAAGATACCTTAAAACAGTATTAAAAAGAAAATTAAGATTAAACAATAAAGTATCAATATTGAGACAGTATTCTAAAACTGATTTAGATAAACAGAAACAAACTAATGCAATTATACCTAATATTATCCACTCACTAGTTGCTAATCACCTAATGAAGGTGATCATTAATTTTGCACAAATGATCGAAAAATCTTTAATTACAGTGCACGATTGTTTTGGTACTCATCCTAATAATTCAAATATTCTACGGGAAATAGTTAAATGTGAGTTTGCTGAGTTATACTCAGATGGAGAATTTATTAATAATTTCCATGAAAAAAACTTACGTCGGTTAATGGAAGCTGGTTACCCAGTAACCTTTGATCAGGAATACAAAATCTTCTTTGTCCAAAATGGTAAAAAAAGAATAATTATACCTAATCCCCCGTCAATAGGAGGGTTTGATATTAATCTAGTTAAGGATTCTGTATACATGATAAATTAGATCATTACCCCCTTAATATAAAAATAAAAATAAAAAGGAAGCATAAATTTGCTTCCTTTTTATTTTTTATTAACTTAAGAATAGTAGGGGGTTTTTTATAGACTAATTATTTTTAAGAGTTTCATCAATATGAAAGGGTTTTGTACCCACAAATCTTCCTGATTCATCAAAGATTAATTCTCTCTTATTTTCAGTAACCATTACGGTATATATCTCATTTTTAATTGAGATTGAACCCTCTCCGATATTTCCATAGAATTTATCTTGGTTTATTTCAAGACTTTGGTTTTTATATAAAAGTGATTTTAGTTGATTAAAAGTAACTGGACTTTTAAGTCCCTTAACTCTTGTTTCTTCTCCAAAAGAATTGGTACTTCCTCTTACTTTAGGTGCAAGGAACACTACCTCATCGAATACTCCTTCTAATTTAAATTGACCAATGACATCACCTACAAACTTAGGATCTAATTTACCTTTAATATAAGCGGAATCGGTATCAGTATAATAAACATCATAGTTCAATAAGAAATAATTCATATAGGTTCTTGCACCAGCTGTAATAGCAGCAGAGATTGCTATACTAGTACTCATCATTTGATATTCTGGTTTATAGTCTACTACCTTCTCATCGAAATATCTTATTAAAAGTTTACCATTTCCTAGTGAATCAATATCCTCTATTTTGTAGTTTAAAGCATATTCATCCAATTGAGCTTCTGATATTAAATTATGTTTGTAAAGGTTAGGATCTATTGCAAATCGACCATATAAACTGTTTAAAAGTAATTTGGCTATAATGTACCGAGGACTACCTTTCTCACTATTAAGTTTAATGTCATATAAGGCAGATACGTATTCTCGGAATATGAATTTTGCATTGAACATAAGACCATCTATTATTTTTAATTTATATCCTAATTCTAATGCTCTTCGATATTCTACTCCTGTATAAATACCTGTCCATTTACCAGTTGGTGCTACTGTATGCCATACTTGACCTTTTCTTAATCTGTGTAGTAAGAATGGTTTTTCCATAGTAGATGGGCACTCAACTTCTAATTTTAAGAACAGATATTTACTATCATCGTGTAAAATTTCAGGGTATGCTCTTAAGATATCACCTTTGAAGGCAGTAGGTTGTCCTATTGGCATAGGTGTAAACCCCATAATAAAAGGATACAAAGATCTGACTTCATACCCAGTAATATCTTGACCGTAAGGTTTAAATACTTCTACATATCCACCTCTGTACCCAGATTGGATATAATCAAATATGGTCCCATCTAAGATACAGATAGTATCTTCTGTAAGGAAATTACTTTTTAGGATACCAAATGCTAATGAAGAAATTGTAGGAAATCTGTTTAAATTTAATCTAAATGTATTAAATATCTCTAAATTGAAAACTTTAATAACTTCAAATAAAACATAAGCATCATTCACACAATATAACTCAGTTTCATTTTTTAGGTTCCATTTTTTACTTTTAAATCTATTTTTATAATTTTCATAATTTTTATCACTTACTTTTTTAGAGAAATAAATTTTATCTGGAACTTCTCCTTCGTAATCTAAAGATACCTCATTAATAAAATCATAAGGAAATATATCTTTTTCACCAACATTATACGTTTTAGCTAAAGCATCCAGAGATGCATTAAAAAGTAAATTAGAGTCTCTAAAGTTAATTGAATATTCACTAAAGAATAATTGTACATTAACAATTTTTTGTTGTTTTGTTTTTAACAATTTAACTTTATTACTTAAATCACTTATTACTCTGATTAAGAAGATACCATCAAAGTGACTGAAGTTATGTAAGTAAACAATATGACCATTATATTTTCTAAGCATTAAGGATATTAAGGCATTTCTTAATAAGTCATAAGAGTCTTTATAATCACTTAAGAAAAAGAATTTACTTTCTTTCCCATCATAAATACTTACGGCATAGGGTACTAATTTACCTTCTACTACTTTGGTTTCTAAATCCATTGTAATAAACTTTTCATTTATTTTAATTACCTGTTTTATTGGTTTAATATAATTTTTTTTGAAGGTTTGACTATGGTAAACTATATCACCGTCACAGAAATAATAAGTGTGTCTTTTTACGGTTCTTTTGAATTCAGTTAAGTTACCGGGATTCAATAACTCATCTGTAAATTTTAATACTACCCTGTCTCCGTATTTTAACTCTACTCGGTATTTATACTCTTCTATTTTAACATAATAAACTGCTTGACTTTTGTATTTATATACAATGGCTTCCTGTTCATTATTCATATAATGTACTTTCCCCCATTCACTTAAATCCATAGACCTAGGTAAATTGAAACCACCAATAAGAATAGTAGGTAATCTTTCAGTAACGGTACGAGGATTTCTATTTATTTTATCTTTGACTAATACTATACTAGAGAATTTATAACTTAATTCGAAAGCTTCGATTACAATGTTTTCATTATCACGTATGTAAATTTCATTCACAATTTCAACACCTAAAAGAAAATCCGGTATCAAGTCTATAAAAGAACTTTTTCTAATATAGTGACAAGCACTGATACTTCTATAACCCTCTTTTCTAATTCGTATTTTTAATTGTAACATAATAGAAGGACTAATATGATCTTCTCTTAGTACTTCCCTTCTAAATTTAGCTAACATTCTTAATAATAGACCGTTGGTAACTATATTATTGTTTATAGGGGTTACATAATTAAGCCATTTGTTCATTGTAGATATTTAATGTATAAAGTATATATTTTATATATAGAATAGATTTACCCCCTTTAACTTTAACTAAATTTGTTAAAGAACTAGTGTATCTATCATCTACTAGTAAAGGGTGAAGATTATAAAAATTTAAACACTTAGAAGGGGGTTATTTAATAAGGGCCACGGTTTCTTTCCATAAATCTATCTATGGTTATTTCTAATCTACTGTCATAGGTATAGTTTCCTAAATTTAAGGCTGTTCTTTTTTTGAACATTTCCAATTCACAAGGGTGATATAAATAAACATTAAGCCTTGGAGACCCAATACCCTGATAAAGTACCAATACTTGACCCATTCTTATTCCTAACTCTCTATTAAATCTTATATCAGAATAGAGATGACTAATCCCAGTGAACATAGTATCACAAAAGATTGTAGCATCATTTCTTATTAATGTATTAGTTAAAGGATTAAGTGAATACAATCTCCATTCTTGTAGCCATTCACTTTTACTTTTATTAAGATAAGTTATAAGTTGTGAATCACTGTCACATACTGCAAATTTGTTAATAGGGACAACTCTATCCCATACACTTTCATAATAAGCAGAAACAATTACCTTAAGGCCAAAACCATCCACAATAATTACAGGACTAGTAGAACTAATTGAACCATCATTACTTTCAACCAATAAGTTATTCGTAGATAAATGAGTAGTTACTAACCCATTCAACTGTTCAAATAAGTTTGACCTGTTATTAATTATAAGCCTTCCACCACTACATCGATGTATTAAAAGTTCTGTGTTTATTAATAGATTTCTTCTATTCAAGTGGACTAAAAGATGCATCATTTTTAATAAAGTAATACAATTCTAGCATGTTCCCAATTTTACTTTCTCGTGCTAATGGTTGATAAACAAGCCCATTTCCATAGATGGAAACATCATAAATACCGTTAAATAGAATAGGGTATCCGTATAGTTTATCAATTTTATTGATATGGTGTAATATAGGCTGGTAATCGTCACTTATTAGATAAGTATTAAAGGCTGATGTGGCTTTTGCTTTTGCTACTACAGCATCAATTTGTCTGTCCAGTAAATCAGGTTGTATAAAATGACTAATTCTCAAAAATTTTAGGTAATTAACATTATCCCAAATTGAATCATTTTCGTACTTATAGTTAATATAACCTATACTATTCCCATAAAATGTATTTTTATATCGAAAGAAAATGTCTCTATCTATGAAGGGGGAATTACCCATGTACCCATTAAATACTGGGCGTGTACCTTGTTGTTGATTGATCTGAGTATTTTGTTGGGTATTACTATTAGGCTGAGGCTGAGGCTGTAAAGTACTCTGAGTATTTTGTTGGGTATTAGTTTGTACATTAGTTTTAAAATTAGTTTGTAAATTAGATTTAAAATTACCCGGTGAACCATCATCCGGTTGACAATAAATAGTTTTACCAAAACCTAAAATGGTGAATACAGTTGTACTAGTAACAAAATTTAATAGTAATAAGCTAGGAAATACCAATAGTATAATTACTTGCAAAACGGTAAAATTATATACTTTACTATAATCAAGTTCATACTTATAATCATTATAACTACCATAAATATAATTTTAATTTTGTTATACATTTTTATATTTTTATTTTCGTTTAAGAATAGATATTTTATATTCTATTAAAAATTTCTACCCTTTTTCTAATTATATTTTACTTATTTACCTGTAAAAAGAAGGGAAGGTAAAAGACTACTCCCCCCTTTTAATAGAAATAGGAAGAAGAGGGGGTATAATAAAAGTAATTAAAATTAGTTTTTAATAGAGTACTAATAAGTTTTTGCTATCCTTTAATGATAATTTAGTGCAGGTATAATGGCTAAATTAGGGTAATATCTATTTTAATATTAATCTAAGTAAATGTTATGATTTTAAAAACATTCTGTTTATACATTGTGTTCAAAAGTATAGTATACTTATTACTATTATTACTATTATTACTAGGTAATAAAGAATATAAATGAAATGAAGTAGATATATAAACTTATGATATCTACGTAAAAACATTAAAAAAGATAATAAAAAAATATCTATTATTAATTCTATGAAAATAATTAAACTAATGAGTAGATTTGACGTATTAATATTAAAATTAAACAACTAAATGAAAAAGTTGACTCTTTATCTAACAAAATTGAAAGTTTAGAAGATAAAGTCGAAAGTTCTGTGTGTGTTAATGAAGAAACTTCAGATAGGTTAGCAGTATTAAGAGATGAACTGGAAGCTAAAGATTTAATTTCCAGTGATTTAAAATATTCTGAAATTCAAGAGAAAGTAATAAATTTAGAAGTTTTGAATAGTGAATTAAACAAAGATTTAATTATGGTTGGAAAATTAATAAGTGAACCTGAATTCTATGAATATGTTAAAAATGTTAATATTGAGGATGGTTATGAATATGAGTCTGAAGGGCCTAATGTATACATGCCCTAGCGGGAGGGTTTATATGAAGCTTACAAATTATCATTAGTAAAATACCCAATAAAATAATAAATATCTATTTCTTATAGAAAAATTAAAAATATGTAATGGAATTGCTACAATTCAATTTAACTTTAAATAAAATTTTAATTATTAATGTAGCATTAACCAAGATAGGGTTTTGAATAGGAGCTTTAGTAAAAAAAGAATTGTAAACATTTAAAATGACTAGTATCATTTATTCTTAAATATTTATAGGGAAGGGGGTAATAATTAATATACCCAATATTATTCATGATTAATGTAAGTTAATTGAATCTTTAATGTAAGAACATGTTAAGATTGTAAATACATAATCTTGTATTACTGAAACAGCTAATTCTAAAGTCATAATAGTTAAGAATAAAGTAAATGGGATTAAAGTTAAGACAGCTACTATGAAACTAGCATTAAACATTTTGAATAAGAATGTACAAAGCATTAAAGTATGACCTGCTTAATAATTAGGGTTATTTTTTTTTGTTAAAGGGATCTTCTCCATCAAATAAAGAAGTAACACTAACATTAGATGGGTTAATACCTTTTTTAAGTTCCATTGCTGTCCTACGTGCTTTTAAAAAGTCTTCCCACTTGACTCCTGATACTGACTCTAAAGTTGCTTTGTCTTCATCAGACAATTCATCATAAAAAGAATCTATTTTTTCTGATTTTAAATCTTTTAGACTATCTTTTATACCTAGTTTGTCTAAAAAGGTTTTAGCCTGGGCTTCCATACCAGATTGTTTAATAAGATCTCTCATCCTTGGAACAAAGTAAGGTTGTTTCCCTTCATTTACTAAGATTTCGTCCAGCTCGTAACAGAGGGCAAAAGTCATACCTGTACCCACTGTGAATCTTGTAGCAGTTTTTATAGTAGCTACACTCCCCTTTAAAATAGTTCCTATTAAATCTAAAGGAGAGTTTCTTACTATAAATTTACCGGATCTTAAATTATGTAACCAATGTTTTATAGCATAAAAACTAATCATTAATCTATAAATTATATATAAAATTGAAAGAAAAAATATTAAATATAAACATATTTTATTTAATTTAGAACCTATTCCACTTATAATAATAAAAACACTTGCACCGCCTATCGTTTTAAATATTTTAACAGATAGAGAATTATCCAGTCTGGTGATATGGTCGGGTAAAATAGCTATACCCCAACCTGCTTTGACTCCACCCCAAACTCTACTTCATAGTGTTTTATTTATGTTTTGATTCCGACTAAAAAATAATGAGGATAGTATTAATGCTTGGTCGCTTACTTCTAATAATTGACTGATGGATGTGACTTGGAATAATCCACTATATATACCTATACCTGATCCAATTGACTGAATATAGAAAGCATTAAAAGCTAATGCTCCGGCATAAATAAATATTATAGAAGATATTCTTACATATAAGATACTTCTTATATTTTGATTAATGGATGGAAGGGCAATTGCCACTATTAAAATTAAGATACTTAAAAAGATCATTACTCCTTGTTTTTATCATTTATTGATCATTAGATTATATATCTTTTGATGTATTTAAAATATTAGAGTATAAACAAGTAAATCGGAATAGAGAGGAGTCGAACCTCCAAGGGTATTACCCGAACAATTAGCAATCGTTTTAACTTACCAATGAAAACTATTCCTCAAATAAGATATAAGTATACATATATAAATTAAACTTAGCTTCTTTTAAGCAAAAAAATGATTACTTAATAAAAAGATTAACTTTATTTGGGTTATATACATATTTCATTATTTCTTAATCTTAAGTTATTATATAATTTATTTAATGTTTTATAAATATTCCCTTTAAAATAAGAAAGCGTAGGATAAGATTCAAAGAATGGTATAATAACTTTTATTAATCCATCTTTTTTTAAACTCTATAATCTGTTTCATCTGGTCTAGGTTTACTACTTCATAGGTATCCTACATTAAATTGCAAAGTAATATATTCTAATAATAATTTATTACGGATAAGTTGACTTAAGAATTAAAAAGACTGTTTGCCTAAACCCTGTGTGAAAACTGTAAGGACCTGTAGTAACTTAAAAAGAACCGTCTCCAGATACAAAATGGCTGTTAATATTATTAAGGTGTGCGAAAGGTAATTTAATTTCTGATTTTAGATTATTAAAAAATAGATTTTTTATATTTAATTCTTTTTATTAAATCGATTCTAGTATTTAAATCTTTATTTAATTGAAAGTCTATAAAACTATCTCTCCAATTTAGATAATCATAGTATCTTGTACCCTTTAAAGGATAAATATCAAATAAAGGTATCATTTTATTTTTTTATTGTTTCTTGACTTGAGACTTCTAAAGTAAAAACTCCAGTTTCTTTTCTTAAATAAAAAGAACCATAACCTCTAAAAATTTAATTGCACATAAAAGTACAATATCTAAACATTTAGAGGTTAATCCAAGTCTAAATTTAGGTAACACTTTAGGATTTTGATTTATTACACTATCAAAATTACCCTCTGCTTCACCTACTATAAACCATGGAGAAAAAGTATAAAGAATTTAATAGTTTTATTGGTAGTTTATCCTTTGTATAATTATCCAATATTTCTTTACTATTAATAGGGAGAGTAGATAAACGTAAGTATTGAAGTCTATTAACAGAAGTATTAAAATTAGATTTGTTATTATGAGAAGCACTAGACATGATTAAAGGGGAAATATTATATTTATATTTATATTTATTAGTACAATTATATACTTTACCTTTGCCCTTCTTTAACTTTGTTTATATTTAAAATTATACATATATAGTATTTTATTAGAGGGTTAATAATGTATATAAACACAGAACACAGTATTAAGATTAATGCAAAAATGTTACATCTTTAATATAAGAACAAGTTAAAATAGTAAATACATAGGCTTGTATTACAGATACTGCTAATTCAAGTCCGCATATTGCTAAGAATAGAGTAAATGGTATTAAAGTTACAATAGCAACTAGTACTCCAGCATTGAACATTTTGAATAAAAATGTAGATAATATTTTCATTAAAGTATGACCTGCCACTACATTAGCAAATAATCTGATACCTAAAGAGAAAGCTCTAGCTAAATAACTAGTTAATTCAATTAATACTAATAAAGGTACTAAAGCTAAAGGTGTTCCAGAAGGTACAAAATATGAAAAAAAGTGTAATTTATGAATACTTAAACCTAAAATAGTTACTGCTATTAAAATAGTGAAAGAGAAACCAATACTTACTATAATCGAAGTAGTAATAGTAAATGAATAAGGTATATTACCAGTCAAATTAGCTATTAAGATGAAAAAGAAGATTGAGTAAATAAATGGTAAGTATACTTCTTTTCCTAATTGTTCTCTTACCATTGAATGGATACTAGCATATAAACTTTCTAAAACAATTGACCATTTACTTGGTACTAATTTAACTTCATTATTACCAGCAAAATGTATTCCAATTATTAAAAATGAAACTAATAAAGAGTATAACCCTAAATTAGTTAAAGTTATATTTAAATATCCTAATATAGGTGCATTTATTCCTATTAAATTAGTAACTTCAAATTGTTCTAATGGTGAATTTACCATTAAATGGTTTGTATTTAATAACATATTGTGTGTTTATTTATTTTATTATCAATTTTTGGTTTAATTTTAATTAATTTATTTTATTTTATTTTATTTAAAAATTTATATTGTTACTATAAAATAAAGTAGGTAACTGTAAATAGGATTTATTTATAGTATAATAAAATAGTTAATTATGTATATTACTTAATTAAGAGTATTAATTTTTATTAAATAATATTTTAATGGAAAGATACTTTTATCTTTAAAATATAACAAATATATTTATTTCCATATAAAAATGTTATTGTTTATTTCATTTAAGTCTTAAACTAGGGAAGTAGGATTTGATACCTTTTTATTTTTAATTTCTCATGTAAACTCATTAATCCCTCCCTCCCGGAGGGGGGGCAAGGGGGAATGAATCCTAAATAAAATATTTAGCAGGTGCTAGAAGAGTAGAAGAGTAATAATAGATTTTTTTCTTTTATTTACTCATTAATATATGATTTTAAATCAACAATACATTGTGGTAAATCTTTTTTTTCTAGAGAAACTAGATTAAAATTGAAGTTACTAAATAAATCTTGATTGTATTTAGTATTAAAATTTTTTGGGACATTAATAAGAAACTGTTTTTTCATATTAGAAGGTAAACCAATACTATAATCAATAAATTTAGTTGCATTGATAGGTTCAACTTTTATTTTAGCTACTTCAATAGCTCTTTCAATATCAATATTATTAGTTTTATCTTTAAGAAAAAGTCTAAGTTCTTCTTCTATTATAACATAATCAGGTTGGCCACAACCTAATTTATAATCTTTTAAGTATTCAATTGGAGAAATATCAAAATATGGTTTAGTGAAAGTTCTTAAAAAATTCATATTTTGAGTTCTGAATGAAGTAAAAAAAATAAGATAGTCTCTTAATAATTCAATTATAAACATATTAAAAAAATCCTTATTTAATTTACCGTCTGTTAATAATTTAAAATTTAATGTTTTTAATGGATATTTATTATATAAATTTTGAATATTAACACTTTTGGGATTAAGATATTTTTCTAATTCAGTTTTAGAAATAATAACTTTATTGTCATCAGCTCTTGCTGATAAAGGAGAATAATAAGTATTATTTGTATCGCTTATAAATTCAAATGATAAAGGAGTTTTTGTTCCACTATTGTATAAATATCTTTCAATTCTTCCGGTTTCATGACTATAATAAAGAAGGAATGAATAATATTCATCATTACTTCTATTTTTTCTCCAACCCTTCTTAAAACCAATTATTGTTCCTAATAAATTTTGAGATTGTTTGTTATTAATTAAATAATTTAATACAGCAACATTACCTTTAGAATCCATATATTCTTTATTTTTTTTATCATGTAAAGGTATATTTTTTTTTATATATTTTTTCATAGTTATTTGTTTTATTTTATAGTTTTAAACTATCGTTCTTTTTTTATTTAAAATAAATTAGAAAATATCCGTAGCTAATCTATTCTTTTAAAATTAATTCTAAAACATAAAAATAAATTCTAAATTTTAAAAAATTTAATTTCAATGAAAATAAATGCTATTACGATCATTTATGCAGTCTTTCTAAATTAGCTACTATTAAAAAAAAAATATAAGAATAAAAGAAATATTATCAGCCTGGTATCTTAGCCCTAGTAGAGCTAACACGGATTTTAATGATAATAGACTTACAAAAAAAAAATTTTTTATAAAATGATGTTTAATCCAATTTACCACTTATCCTCAGTGATTATAAGAATTGTAGTAAAAAAAGTAAATTTACCACTTATTTTTACTAGCATAGCAATTAATCTTTTTACAGTATCTAGACAATTAGTTAGAAATCATGGATTTATACCAACATTAAGAGTTTTATTTGATGTTAACAGACAAATTAGATTAAATGGTTCATTAAATTCTATTCTATTGAATAGTAGATTAAATCCATCAATTGCTACCATTATTCATAATACATTAACATCTAATTGGAGAGATTGTTTATCTTTTTCTTCAATTATTAATAAGAATTTTAAATGGTATATATTAGGTTTGGTTGTTACATGTTTTAATTCAATTTCTTTTTATATAGCTAAATTTTTATTTGGCTTAGTATTATCTTCTATAGGTATTCTTTTTTCAGAATCATTATCAGCAATTTCTTATTTAAAAGATTTTTCTGATTATATTTTAACATTCGTGGAAAACCATAGTAATTTTAAATTTTACCCAGAAAAAGGAGTTTCTATTAAAGAAGATCATTTAAATGCATATGCCATTTTTGGAATAGTCATTTTAGGATTAACAGGAATAACTGTATCATTAGTACTTTCTGATTATTATTTCCATGATTTTATCTCAAAATTTCCTGCTGTAAATACATATATAGAATTTATAAACAATCAATCTAATAACTTCAGTTCATGGGTTTCTAGTTTTTTAAAATCTCCACCATCAATTGATCCTATCGTTAGAACACCATCAATTTCATCTGATATTCAATTACCTTCAAATATTCCTTCACCTACGCTTCCTCCTTACGATGAATTTGCTGAAAGTGTTCCTGTTCCTGGAATTAACCCTTGGTAGGATGATACTTCCCCCATTAAAAATAAAATTATTCTTTTTAAAAATTTTCTTATTTTAGTAAAATAAATAAAAGAATATGAAAATATCTCCGGAATTTTCAAAATTTCAAAATAATTTTGAACGAGAGTAATATTTTTATAAATTTATAAATAAATTTCATGTTAAAAAATAGAATTATAGCAGAATCAGGTTTTAGTAGTAGTACATATTTAATAAATAATAAGTTATTATCCGATCATTCATTAAAAAATGTTATTAATCTTTTTTTCAATGATTTAATAGAAAATAGAAAATATTTTGTTTTATTAAGATTACAATTTCAAGAAGACGGAAGAATGGTTACATTACATAAAGGTATTGTTCTAAGTAAAGAGCTTAAAGACAAATACTATGAATTCTGTATTGCCCATTTATCTTTAAAATCTAATGATTATCTTGATTCTATATTTACCAATATTATTTTTGATTATTTTCCAATTAGTAAAGACAAAGAAAAACTATACATTGATAAATGGTCTGAATTAAAAATTGAACCTAAACCTACTTTAGAAAAATTCGGTAATAGTACAATAACAGTTTACTTACCTCTAAATAGAGATTATCTAACTTGGGGTAAAGTTTTACTTAATTTTCAGAATGAAAAATACATTATAATGACCGATAAGAATGTTTTTAATATAACTATTAATAAGGATGGATCTTCAACTATTGCCATTTATAAAGGTAAAATTAAATTATTAACAATAACAGATAAATATTATTCAGATAAAACTTTTGTTAGATCATTAGATAATATTGATTACTATATTGAAACTATTAAAAATGAAATTGTTTTAAAAACCAAAAAATTGAATACTAAATATTTACCTAAAATTAAAAAAGAAGCAAGAAAAAAAGCTAAGTTCATTACTATAGATATTGAAACTATTAAAAATAGTTTAGGTTTATTAACTCCTTATTGTTATTCTTTTTATGATGGTAAAATTAAAAAATCATTTTTCAATGAGTCTCCAGAAGAACTATTTAATGCTTTACTAAGAAGAAAATATAGAGGTTATACTGTTTACGCTCACAATTTAAGTAAATTTGATTTAATATTCCTTTTTAAATTTTTAGCTAAATTATGGATGTTTGATGGTTATAAAGTTAAACCTATTTTTAAAGATTGGAATGTTATCTCTATTGAGATTAAAAATGATAAAGGTGTTTCATTAACTTTTAGAGATTCTTATTTAATGCTAACTGCTTCATTAAAAACTTTAGGTGAAACTTTTAAAACCAATAAAAAAATAATTGAACCTGTCTTATTAGATGTTAATCTTAAAGATGATCATAAAAAATATGCTCAGAATGATTATTCGCATTATTCTAAAGATATTCTACTAGTAAATGATTTTGATCAATGGAAAATATTAGTTACAAAATATTGCGAAAATGATTGTGTTGTTTTACATCAAATTTTAATTAAATTCAGAAAATTAGTGTATAAACATTGGGAATTAAATATTGAAAACTATCCAACAATATCAAGTTTATCTTATGGTATTTTTAGAAAAGATTATCTTAAAGAAAATTGTATACCAATAACTTCAGGTAAAGTTTTTACCTGGGTTAAAGATTCTTACACCGGCGGTTTTACGGATATGTATATCCCTTATGGTAAAAACATTAGAGTTTATGATGGTACAGCTCTTTACCCAAGTCAAATGACTAGTAATAAATATCCTGTAGGGCCTATTCACATCTTTGAAGGTGATATTACAATCTTAGACAAAGAAAATACTTATTGGATTGCTGATTCTATTGTTAATACTAAACAAGATTTAAAAATTCCTTACCTACAAATTCATCATAAAATTAATGGAAGCTTAAGAACAGTATCTTTAAATGGTAAATTTGAAATGAAAATACATTGCTGTGAATATTATAATTCATTAGAACATTATGATATTACAATTAAAAATGGTTATTATTTTAAAAATGATTATATATTTAAAGAATTTGTTGATGATTTATTTAAATTAAGACAAGAATATTCTAAAAGTGATCCTATGAATCTTGTTTGTAAATTAATTATGAATAGTTTATATGGTAGATTCGGAATGAGATTAATAAACAATATCCAAAAATTTGTAACTAAAGAAGATTTTTTTAAATTAACAGAAACTAGTAATTATGATATTGAAGATTTTCTAGATCTTGGAGATATTGGTTTTTTTGTAAACTATATAGACTTAGAAAAAAATAATGAAGCTGATCATAAAGTTTGTGTAGCTATAGCTTCAGCAGTTACTGCTTATTCTAGGGTTGCTATGACTAATATTTTTAAAAAAAATAAATTTAACTTTAACTTATATTATTCTGATACTGATTCTGGTTTTATTGATGGGGATTTACCTGTTGAATTATTAGGTAACGAACTTGGTAAATTTAAATTAGAATATATTTTTAAAGAAGTAGTTATGCTTGGACCCAAATTATATATGGGTATTACAACAGATGATAAGATTATTGCTAAAGTAAAAGGTTATAAAAATGCAAAAACTATTAATTTTGATGATTTTAAAAGTTTATTAAATAAAAACAATATCTCTTTAGATTTAAATCATGATAAATGGTTTAGGGATCTATCCACTTCAAATATTACAATTAAATCTCAGGTTTATAAATTAATGATCACTGAAAATAAGAGAAAATTCATTTATGATGAAAACGGAATCGGCATAACTAAAAAGGTTATAAAAATTAAGGTTAAAATAACAATCATTTGCGTAACAATTCCTAAATTTAAAAAATTAATTAACAAATCATAAGAGAATACATTACTGTTAACTGTTAACAACATCCATGATTACTGCTTCTTCATCTTCGATAGGCGTCCAAAAATAAGCTCTATAGGCTAGATACCCAGCTGCCCCGAATCCTATCACAAATAGGGGGACTACGACAGCTATTGCTTCTAAGATATTGTGGTGTAAATTTTCCATTTTATTTTATATTTTAAGATTTTTACTCGTTCTGCTTTAAATTAAAAAAAAACCGAAAATACCGTTAAACAATCTTTCCTTTTATATAAATTTAAGTATAAAGGGGGAAACTAAAAATTTAAGAAGTAAAAACATTTAATAATTTTTCATCAATTTTTTTTATTAAAGCTATTTACTTTATCCGTAAGATCTGAATAATTAGTAACAGTTCTACTATTAATAAAACTCTTAAGATCAATAATAATTGGAGGTAAATCTTTTTTATCTAATGAAACAAGATTAAAATTAAATTCAGAGAATAAATCTTTATTATAACTAGTATTAAAATTTTGAGGGATATTAATAATAAAAGGTTTTTTTATTTTGGTTGTGGTGTTAACAGTCTACCTTCTCTGTTTCTTTATTCTTTTAATAAAAGTAAGGGATAAAAGTATCGTTGACAATATAGTAATAACATCAAACAGTAATTCAAAGGGGTTATTAAGGAAAAACTAGCAAATTTATAAAAAAGGAGGGCACAAGTCCAAAAGCCACAATTCACTGAAAGGTGATCAAGTTTCATTAGATTTATTTAATGTTGACAAAGAATGTAGGCGATCCTAAGGGAAACCTTTATATTTAAACTTCCCGAAGTAAAACATTTCATTAGGGAAAGGAAAGGAAATCAACCGAGACTCCGAAAGTAATGGCGAGTGAAATCGGACCAGCCTTTAAATAAAATAAATTTAACAAAAATACACACCAGAAACCAAAGAAGGTAAAATAGTCCTGTATGTTAAATCTTTTTAAAATTAATGTTTAAATAAGTATTATTAAATTAAAATTTATTTAAATAATGAGTACGACGAGAGTGAACTTGTCGGAATATAGGGGAACCATCCTCTAAGGCTAAGTATTTATAAATTTAGCGATAGTGAAAAGTACCGTGAGGGAAAGTTTGAAAAAGTTATGTATTTTTAGACATAAATGAAATAGTTGAATTAGTAACTCTATAAGCAGTCGAAATTTATGATTATAAATAACGGCGTACCTTTTGCATAATGGGTCAGCAAGTTAATAGGAGTAGCAAGGTTCAAAGCCTTAGTGAAAGCGACCACACTAACTAGCTAAAAGTATTCTTAGTTTCATAGATATTAAGAATAGGATATCCTTCATAGTCATAAGGCTAAGAAGTTAAATATTTTCTAGGTTAATAGTGATGGGTGAGTTACTTCTATTAGACCCGAAGCTAGGTGATCTTCCTAAGACCAGATTATAATGGATCGAACGGGTGAATGTAGCAAAATTCTCCGAAGAGTTTTAGGAAGCGGTGAAATGCCAATCTGACCTAGTGATAGCTGGTTTTCTACGAAACATATGTAAGTATGACATCTAAACAAAATTTATGGTGGTACAGCACTGAGTTCCCAACTATTTCTTTTTTAAAAAGAAAAGTTTAGGTTGCGGGGACGTCGAAAATCTTACCAATGGAAGAGAATCTCGGAATGACATAAATTGATGTTAGATATTCAGACTGCTCATGCGAAGTTGGGTAGTCAAGACGGAAACAGCCGAGAACACGAAACAAGGTCCCAAATGATTTTTAAGTGAAATGAAGGAAGTAATATATTGAATGCAGCTGTAAAGTGAGCCTGGTAGTCGCTATCTTTTAATAAACGTAATGTAACAACGTAGCAGCCTTATACAACAGAATATTACACCAAAAATTTAACGGGTCTCAAAAAATCAACCGATATCGTGTTTATTTTGAATAATAAAAAACAAAATTAATATTCAATATATAGGTAGTAGAACATTCAGTATACTGATGATAAAACAGTGTTTCATTGTTTTTAGGTCACTGAAGAGAGAATGCTGACATGAGTAACGTAAAAAGAAGTTATAATACTTCTCGCCGAATACGAAAGGGTTGTAAGGAAAGGTTAAACCACCTTATGTTAATGCGGCCTCTAAGGAACAAAACCAAAGTTTTGTCTGATGAGTATGAATTAGAAAGTCCTGAAAATTTTTAAAATAAAATAAAATAAAATAAAAGGGACCAGGAAAAGAATATATTCTTAACTACCGTACCCTAAACCGACACAGGTTCGTAAGTAGAGAATACTAAGGCGTAGAGCTAAAAGTTGTTAAGGAACTCGGCAAGTTCTCCTCATAAGTTTGACGATAAGAGGAACCCTTTAAAGGGTGGCACAAAATCGGAGGCCCCGACTGTTTACTAAAAACACAATTCAGAGCAATGATCAAAAATCATAGTATTCTGGATGAAATTTGCCCAATGCCATTAACATAAAAGAGGTTATGGGTAACTGTAACTGATTGAAAGTCTGGTTAATAGCGGTCTTAACTATGAGGATCCAAAGGTAGCAAAATAAATTGGCCATTAAATGTGGTCTGGTATCAATAGTGTAACGATGGTCTCACTGTCTCTACAACTTGCTCAGTGAAATTGAATTACCCGTGCAGATGCGGGTTACCTCCAGGTGGACGGGAAGACCCTATGCAGCTTTACTGTAGTTAGCTATCATATTGATCTACAACAACCTTAGTTAATAGTAATTAGGGATGTCGATTGACGAAAGATGGAATACCTTCTGACTTTGGTTGGGTTAATATTTACCTTTTTAAGTAATATATCATATATGACTCAAAATTTTCTTTTGTTTATTATATCTAGATTCTGTTATACAGAGTTATATGGTATCAAGCTTATAAGGGATAGGTGGCTAATTGGCAGTTTGACTGGGGCGGTCGTCTTTGATAAAGTAGCAAAGTACATCCAAAGATATTTATTATTATAAGCAATCTTTTTTAAAAAGATACAAACTAAAAATTCATAGTATCTGTATAAACTATGTTGAATATAATTTATTATATTTTTATTAACTTAAGGTATAGCTAGAAAATTGAATGGAAATCAATCAACCAGTGTGAAAGGTTGTAATCGGCGTAATGGCGGAAAGCATGCCTAACTGAAAGACTTAGAAGTCGAACAGATACGTAAGTAGGGCATAGTGACCCTTCGCTATATTATGGAATAGACGGGGATCAATCGATAAAAGTTACGCTAGGGATAACAGGCTGATAGCTGGTGAGAGTACACATTGTCCCGGCTGTTTGGCACCTTAAATACATTGGGGAATATAAATAGAAATGTTTATATAGTAATTGGCTATATGCTGGAACACCCTAAAGCTTTAAGTACTCATTTATTTTTAAATAATAAATTGTAATAATCTTAATGATTGGGTAATCAGCAGGGAAGTTACTTATTTAGGTTATAGCAACTGTAAAATTTGTAATCCCTCAACGACTACACGCCAACATCCAGTAGCTACATAAATGTATTCTTATGCTGGATGAAGATATAGTCTAATCTTAATTGAAAAATTAAGCTCTCAATCCTATTAATAATAAAGGTAAGAGGGGGTATATTTTTAGTATACTAATATTGCGATGTCGACTCAACCTATCCTCCGGGGGTAGAAGCTTGGAAGGGTTCGGCTGTTCGCCGATTAAAAGGTTACGCGAGTTGGGTTTAATACGACGTGAGTCAGTATGGTCCCTATCTTCTGGAGGGATAAATAGTAAAAGGGGGCAGACCTTCTAGTACGAAAGGATCAATAGGCTGTGTTTCTCTAGTGTACCAATTGTAATACTCTATTTTTTAAAAATTAAAAAGATTAAAGAAAGATTAAAGCATAGTTGGGTAGCCACAAACATGATAGATAAGCGCTGAATGAATATTAAGCAGGAAGCTATCCCCTGGATACTATCTTATTGATTATCTTTTTAATTAATATTTTTATTAATTTTCTTTTTAATCAATGTGAATAAGAAATAGAACATTTCTAAATAGGATGCAAATGAAAGTGCTGTAAAGTATTTAGTTTAGCATTACTAATTTATTATATAGACTGGATGTTATTAATTGTTTTTTTTTAAGACAAAATCTTATTATTACTTAAAAAAAGAGGACCCTATTTGTTCGCTTTTTATATCAGGACTCTACTTTATGAGGGTTAAATTTACTCTTCAAAATGTAAGAGGGTTTTTAATGAGTGTTTATCTTTATAGAATTTTAACTTATTTTAAATAGGGATTTTATTTGAATTATAATTTATTCTGCCTATAATAATGAATCATTTTAATTATGATCAATCAGATTTAAAACTAAAGTGATTAATCAAATTAAAAATTATTTGATAATAAACCCTTTTAACTATTTTCTACATTCACTAAATCTAAACCAATAAAACATAATGGGCAAAAGTAAATTAACTCATTGCTACTGTTCATTAAGTTTTTGGCTTTTCAAGTTTAGAAATTTTTCCATGTTACTTATTCAATAAGGACCAACAGAGAATAGTTAAATTTGGTCAATTACTCATATATTTTATATTTCAAATTTGAGTCTAAAATGTTTATTTTCATTAAATTAATAAGCAATATAGTGTAAAGGTTAGCACAATTTGCTCATCATCTGTTAGATCTGGTTCGATTCCAATACTTGCTAATCCTTACTAAAAAATTTTAATAGATCTTAATCCATACCTATCTAGGTATAAGGGTAACTAGAAGAATAAGTGTAAAGAGTTACATAATAATAATAAATAAAAATATAAATATTATTTATAAAACTATGTTTAGTAAGTAAAATTTTATTTAAAACATCTTTGGACCTTTTATTAAGGGGTTAATATTCTTTTCAGATAGAAAAACTATCAAAATATTAGGTTCAATATTTGATACGTTTAGGTTTTAATGCTTTATCAGGTTTCCTTATATTCATTAACTTGTATGATTTCAAGAACGGTTTCTCTGTCCCTGCTTCATTATTCTCTTCCTTAAATCTTTTTAGGGTTCTATGGACAAATAGATAAATACTTCCCTAATCATCCACCTGGTATATTCTCTTCTGGAAAATTTCTATAAATTTATAAAGCAGTCATTTAAAAATAAAAGAACTAGTGTTAGTTAATCAATTAACACTAAATCAAGCAATCATATAAATTAAAATTTAAAAAATAAATATAAACTTTATTGTGAATTATCATCATATAATTTATATTTATTAATCTTCTATGAAGTCATTATTGACAAATCATTAAAATGCTAACAGACAAAATTAATTTTATTAAATATAAAAAAGTTTAATAAAAATCAAAAATATATGTTATTAAACATAAATAGAAATTTATTTCAAAGTTTTCCATTCCATTTAGTAACTATATCTCCATGGCCTATATTAGTTAGTTTTTCATTATTAAATTTAACAGTAGGAGCAGTATTATCAATGCATGGATATGGTGATTTTACATTTATAGTAGGTTTAGCTTCAACAGGTTTAGGAATGTTATTATGGTTTAGGGATATCATTTTAGAAGCAACTTATTTAGGATGTCACACTACTCAAGTACAAAAAGGGTTAACAATAGGAGTCATTTTATTCATTGTTAGTGAAGTATTTGCATTCTTATCTGTATTCTGGGCATTCTTCCATTCAAGTTTAAGTCCAAGTGTAGAAATTGGAGGGGTATGGCCACCACAAGGAATAGAAGCATTATCAGCATTTGGGATACCATTATTAAATACTTTCTTATTATTAAGTAGTGGATCAACTATAACTTATGGACACCATGCTCTAATTAAAGGAGACAGAAAAAAAGCTATAATAGGAGGATTATTAACTATTATCTTAGCTATTGTTTTCACTGCTTTACAATATGTTGAATATTTTAATGCAACATTTACTATAACAGATTCAGTATTTGGAACAACATTCTATGCTTCAACAGGTTTACATGGGTTAATAACATTAGCTCCTACCAAAATAAATAATAAAAATTCTGTATATATTAGAAAAGTTCACTCCGAAATTAAAAAAATAGATACGCCGTTTTTAGAATGGCTTACTGGTTTTGTAGATGCTGAAGGTAATTTTAATATTAGTTTAAGAAACTACATAAGTCAAGATAATAAATACAATAGTTTAATACTTACTTTTCAAATAGGTCTTCATATAGACGATTTAGAAGTTTTAAAGTTTATACAAAAAAAATTAGGATGTGGAAAAATATCTATTTCGAAAAACAGATGTAATTTTTTTGTCAATGATCAAGCTTCACTAATAAATATTATTTGCCCAGTTTTTAATTTAGTACAATTAAAAAGTTCTAAATATTTTCAGTTTTTAATATTTGAAAAAGCAGTAAATTTAATTAAAAACAAAGGTCATCTTACCGATAGTGGAAGAAATGAAATTATAAAGTTTTATCATGAGATAAAAAATCCTTCCATCTATTTAGAGGCAAGCCCAGCTCTATCACACTTAAATAAATATTGGTTAGGTGGTTTCGTTGATGGTGATGCCTCATTCTCAGCACATCTTAATAGACCTGTTTTTAAATTTGAAAATCATGTAAAAGAATTACCCTTATTTAGGGCCATAGTAGACTATTTTCAATTTGGTAATATAAATACATATCAAACTAAAAATAATTCTAGGCAAGTGGTCACAATAGAATTTAACAACATCCATTTTTTAAAAATTGTCATTGTTTCGCTTTTTACTAAAACTAAATTATTAAATAGTAAGAAATTAAAAGATTTTAATGATTTTTGTACTTTAGTTGATGTTTATTATTATGGTTATCATACTATACCGGAAGGTGAGTCTTTAGCTAGAGAAATAATAAGTAATTGGAATAATTTTAGACTATCAACTTATAAAACTCCATTTATAGATTTTAATAAAAAGTATCAAATACTATCTAATATTCCTTCACCATATACCATTAAAGATGGTGGATTAAGATTTTATAGAAATACTTTAAAATTAGTATCTGATAAAATAAAAATAACGGCTATTGATCATTTAAACAATGTATTAGTTTTTTCAAGTATTAGTGAATGTAGTAGAATATTACAGATAGATAGGTATACTATAAAAAAATATTTACTTAACGGTCAAATTTACAAAATTTATAGATTTAAATTTAACAATTTTATTTATTTTGACAGAAAAGAGGGTTAATTGCATAGAAATCCTAATTTTTTGCGGGACAATTTGCAGCCAAGCTTTTATTAAACATAATTATTCTAATTAAATACACATTTTTTTAATATAATTTTCTTTGTTTTTAAGAATAATCATATTTTGTTTTTCTATAAATAGAAGATAGAATATGCAAATAAAGATTAATATTTGAAGGTTCAACGACTAGAAAGTGAGTATCTATGTAAACAATAATCTTTCCACGAACACCCTCCAATAGATAAATCTATTGATGAAATAGTCTGAACAACAGCGTAAGTTGTTGAAATAATATTAAATGTATTATGATAACAAATTTGTACATGTAATAATAGGAACAATCTTTATAACTGTTGGTTTCTTTAGAATAATCAATTATCATTTAACTAATAGTCACCATATTGGATATGAAGCAAGTATTTTATACTGGCACTTTGTAGATGTTGTATGGTTATTCTTATTTATAGCTGTATATTACTGGGGTGGAAACTAATATCTATCACTAATAAATAATATATTAAAAAAAATAAATTATATATATCATGTTATTCTATGTATATTTAGAAATAATAAGGATAATAACATATAATTATATTTTATAAATAAATCAAAGGTATAAAAAAGAAAAATTGAAACCTTATTTATAAAATAATAAAACATAAAATGGAGTAGTCTCCATTTTCTTATCATATTACAAGTACCCAAAGGATAAGCTAAATATTTAAACTTATGAATTTATCATTATTTTTATTTTTAATTGGTGTTTTAGGATTTATTCTAAATAGAAAAAACATTATATTAATGATAATAGCAATAGAAATAATGCTATTAGCTGTCACCTTATTAGTGTTAATAAGTTCATTTAGTTTTGACGATGCTATCGGACAAAATTTTAGTATTTTTATTATATCAATAGCAGGGGCAGAATCAGTAATAGGTTTAAGTATTTTAGTTGCTTTTTATAGATTAAGAGGAAATATCTCTTTAAGAACATAATGTATTTATCAATATTAATTTTTCCTTTATTAGGAAGTTTTGTTTCAGGTTTATTAGGTAGAAAAATAGGTGTGACTGGTGCTCATATCATCACATGTACCTGCCTAATAATATCTTCAATTTTAGCTACTTTAGCATTTTATGAAGTAGGATTATGTGGTTCTCCTGTATCAGTTCATTTAAGTACATGGTTAGAATCAGAAATATTAAGTGTACAATGGGAATTCTTATTTGATCAGTTAACAGTATCAATGTTTATTCCTGTACTTTATATCTCATCTTTAATTCATATCTTTTCAACTAATTATATGGCAGAAGATCCCCACAACCAAAGATTCTTTTCTTATTTATCATTATTCACATTCTTTATGTTAGTTTTAGTATCTGGTGCTAATTATTTTGTAATGTTTGTAGGTTGGGAAGGTAAACTAAATTGCCTTAAATGGTATTATCTTAATAATCTATATTGGAGTCCTAGTGAATTTAATTTTGTTTTATTTTCATTACCGTTGCATATATCTAAGCAAATAAATAAAACAATAATAACTTCCTTAGAAAGAATAGGACCTCATAATATAGATATAATTTCCACAATAATAGGTTCTTTATTAGGTGATGGTCACTTAGAAAAAAGAAATAGAGGAATAGGGACTAGAATGAAATTTGAACAATCAAATAAAAATGTAGAATATTTAATGTGGTTTCATTCTTATTTATCAACTAGAGGTTATTGTAATATTAATAAACCTGAACTTAAAAAAAGAATTAGAAAAAATGGAGAAATTTATTTTCATTATAGTATAAATACTTATACTTTTTCTAGTTTTAATTGGATTCATGATATGTTTTATATGTGTCCAGAAGGTAAATATGTTAAAATAATACCTAATAATATAGAACAATATTTAACTCCACTCGCTTTAGCTATATGGTTTATGGACGATGGGAGTAAATTAAAAAAGGGAGCAAAGATAGCTACTAATTGTTTTACATATAAAGAACTTTCACAATTATGTGAAATTTTAAAAAACAAGTTCAATCTTACAGTAACAATACACTCAGGAGGAAAAAATAAAGGATATACCTTATATGTCTCTAGTCAATCTATGTCTACTTTTTCTAACATTGTTAAACCTTATACACATTCATCTTTACATCATTTGTTATCAGATAATTTGATACCTGTAAAAAATAATAAAAAGGAAAATATAAATCATTTTAAGTTAGATCCCTGGTTCATCACTGGGTTTTCTGATGCTGAAGCTTCTTTTCATATATCTATTCTTAATAGTAATAAAAGTAAAATAGGTTGGATTAGTAGATTAAAATTCTGTATACATCTACATGTTAAAGACTTATCTTTGTTAAAAAGTATTCAACACTATTTTGGAAATGTAGGTAAAATCAGTACTAATAATAAAACTTGTATTTATGTAGTAAATAAAATTGAAGATATTCTTTTGAAAATTATTCCACATTTTTCAAGTTATAAGTTACACTCTAGAAAAGAGAAAGATTTTTTATTATTTAAAATGGCCAGTGATTTAATAAATTTAAAGGCTCATAATAATTATGAAGGATTAAAAAAATTAATTGCAATTAAGGCAAGTAGTAATAAAGGGTTAAGTCCTTTACAAAAATCATCTTTTCCAGATGTAGAAGCTTATCCTGTTAAAATAAATAATCCATTAAATATAGAAAATGGGGAGTGGTTAGCAGGATTTACTTCAGGTGAAGGTAATTTTCAGGTCTCTATTACTCAAGCTAATAAATTAAAAATAGGCAGACAGGTTTTATTAAAATTTAGAATAGCTCAGCATATTAAAGATAGAGAATTACTTCAATTAATAATAGATTATTTAAAGTGTGGAAGAATTGAAATGCATTTAAAAATTGCATGTTATTATACAGTAACAGGATTGTCAGACATTAATAAATTTATATTACCTTTTTACCAAAAATATCAAATTAGAGGTGTAAAATCAAATGACTTTAATGATTTTAAATTAATTGCTTCTTTAATGGATAAAAATTTACATTTAACAGAAGAAGGTTTAAATCAAATAAATGAAATAAAATCTAAGATGAATAGCCTAAGAATTATGGAATAACCTACTTTATATTATAAATTAGGCGACTATTAATTTAATACCATAGTAAAAAATGTAAATCTTTAGAAAATTGAAATGAAGAATAAAGATTCATTCATGTTTAATGAATTATAAATGTGAATAACATTTTTTGCGACATTATTGAAAACGATCAAAAATTAATAAGCTTTTTTTATAGATCGTCGGTTTAATTTCAAATCGCTATCGACTAGTCCAATAATGGGTGCCTGAAATGGTGCTTAATGCATAGTCAGAATTTTCATCATTGTCTCTACTTCATTTGACAACGATGCCAAGGCATGAAGTAAAACCTGAATGGTATTCAATGTACAGGGAATAAAGAAAAAAGCTTTCTATCAGTGTCATAAATAGGCCTATGGATAAATTACATATTTAAATTTCTTTATTTTAAGATTTGATTGGAGTAGTTTCTTATTTATTAATTAACTTCTGGTTTACTAGAATACAAGCCAATAAAGCTGCTATATTAGCCTTTACTATGAATAGAGTAGGTGCTTTGAGAGGTAGGATCTCTCTTTTGTGCCTCAAACTATCAAACTCCGGGGACACCCTAAAGCTTAAGGTACCAAGCTATAGTCGAAAGGCTATAAGTGGCTGGAGTAATTACCCAGGTATGGTAATAAGCCCTAAGATGAATGAAAATGAAATGGGTTATCGCGGATCTAAATCAGTATTATTAACTAGTACTGTAAAAGAGCAACGAGTAGACGGTAGTTGGTGCAAAAAACCATTGCACTTAAGGTATACTCTAATGGGTTTCGAAAGAAACTATCAAGTCAAAGTCCTTTCTAAACAATTAAATTTTGCCACATATTTTCATACTAGCGCCTATGCACAAGCTCAAAACACTAAGTTAGATCCATGGTTTGTAACTGGATTTTGCGACGGTGAAGCTTGTTTCAGTGTATCTATCTATATAGATAAACGTATCAAAGGAAGACTAGGTTGGGCGGTAAAACCGAGCTTTCAAATCTCTTTAAATTCTAGGGATATTAAATTATTATTACAATTGCAAGAATTTTTTTGCCTGCGGAAACATTATAAGCAAAAATAATCGAAGCGAAGGAAGCTTTAGAGTAAATTCACTTCATGATTTAACACATATTATAATACCACACTTTGAAAATTATCCTTTGCTATCTCAAAAAGCTGCTGATTTTTATTTGTTTAAACAAATTGTTAACCTTATTAATACTAAGGTTCACTTGACTGAAGTCGGATTACAACAAATTATTAATATTAGAGCTTCAATGAACTTAGGTTTATCTAGTTTGCAAAAATCTAAATTTATTAATTATAATCCAGTGCCTCGGCCAATTATGAATTATACTGAAATTCCAAATTTGTATTGGATTGCAGGATTTTCAAGTGGTGAAGGTTGCTTTTTAGTTAGTATTTCAAAATCTAATTCAAATAAAAAGGGTCAAATAATTCAATTAACATTTAAAATATCGCAACATCGTAGAGACAAAAAATTATTAGAAATGATTGCTAAATATATGAAATGTGGATCCGTTTATTCTCACAGTGAAAATGCTTCAGTATTTAAAGTGGGTAACTTTGTAGACATAAATAATTTTATTATTCCTATTTTTAAAGCCCATTCAATTCTCCCGGAGGGGGGGGGTCAAACAATTTGATTTTCAAGATTTTTGTGAAATTGCTACTTTAATAGGTGAAGGTAAACATCTAACCCCCCCCCGTCCGGGAGAAGGGCATTCAAAAATCAAATCAATCAAAGATAGAATGAACACAAAAAGAAAATATCTTCAAATTTAATTGCATGATAAATTTGATTGCCATGGATATGGGATTAAGTATAGGATTCTTTGCATTAGTAGCATTATTAGGATCATTAAATTATTCAACATTATTTAGTTTAGCTCCATTTATGAATAGTACAGCTATCGATATTATTGGTATATTGTTATTAAGTGGTGCTATGGCTAAATCTGCTCAAATCCCATTACATAGTTGGTTACCTGGAAGTATGGAGGGTTTTAAAGGCGTTAAACATTATATTTTCACTTTTATTTATATTTATATAATATTTTGTTTTATTTATTTTGATAATTCATATGATATGGCACCTTATAGTGCCTCTATTTTACCTATTATTAATTCTATTCCTACATCTACATTACATACCATTACTGGGAATATGTTAGGTGATGGTTCTATTAGTCTTTCTAAAATTAATAAAGGTGAAGGTAAATATTCTATGACAATGGATGTTTATTCATTAAATTATATACATCATTTGATTGAGAATATCTATAGTCAATTTACTAAAACAAAAATTTATGCTTATCCGAATAGTTTACTTCCTCAACATAAGGGTAAAGAAATAACTCAATACAATTTTAGAACTAAAGTACATCCTTTATTTACAGTTTTACACGGTTTGTGGTATAAATGGGATAATGAGAAAAATAAGTTCATAAAAATTGTTCCTTTAAATATATCTGAAATGTTTTCAGAAATATCACTAGCTTATTGGATAATGGATGATGGTTATTTTGACTCATATGGTAGAACTAAAACAGTTCTTCTGTGTACAGAGTCATTTACTAAGGAAGAATGTATAATTCTTCAATCATTGCTAGAAAAGTTAAATATTAAATCAACTTTGAAAGTAAGAGATAAAATTAACGATAGATATAGAATTAGAGTATCTAAACCTAGCATGGATAGAGTTATTTCTTTAGTGAAACCGTACATGCATAAAGATTTTTTATATAAATTAGGAATATAATTTTGTGTTGTAGGGCCCTCGTTAAACTTCACTATATGCTGGAACCCCCTAAAGCTTAAAATACTCCTTCTAAAGGAAGAGTAAAAAATTATAAGATATTACAATGGGCAATCAGCAGGAAACCAAAAAATACTTATAAAAAGTATTAAAGTAGGATCCTCAGAGACTATACGTGAAGCTAATATTTTAAATATATGAAGATGAAATAGTCCGATCAGTAGAGAAATTTACTGTTAACAATAAATGCCTACTCCGGTTTCAGCATTAATTCATGCTGCTACTCTAGTAACTGCTGGACTATATTTATTAGTTAGAAGTTCACCAATATTAGAATATAGTTCCACAGCATTATTAGTGATAACATTAGTAGGTGCTTCTACAGCTTTCTTTGCAGCTACATGTGGTTTAGTGCAAAATGATTTAAAAAGAATAATTGCTTTCAGTACCATAAGTCAATTAGGTTATATGGTAATGGCTGTAGGTCAAATCTAAGGGCTACATTAAATCTTTCTATATGCTGGAAACTCCTAAAGGCTTAAATACCTTAATGGTAACAATTTTAAGTATAATACAATGGACAATCAGCAGGAAACCAAATCTTTCAAAAGATAGTAGGATCCTCAGAGACTGTACGAAAGAAGTAAATAGATTAATTTAATTTGTTTATTAAGATATAGTCCAATCAATCATGAAAGTGATTGCTAATAAGTTTAGTATAGGGTTGCCTCTATTAATTATATTTTTATACAGTAATTACTTTGAGTTTATTTTTAAAAATGGAATATTAGTTCCTGATCTTATTTTTAATATGGCTGTACCTATATTACAAAAAAAAAGAACAAGAGGTTATATGCCAAAAGAAGAGAAAATTAGAGTATCTAATAGTATACCAGATTGGTTTAAGCAAGTTGTTTGTGGTATAATATTATCAGATGGTCCAATTAGAATGCACGGTAAACAAGCACTTCTAAGCATTCAACAAACACACCAAGAATTAACCCAGGAAATTTGAAAAATGTGCTTTCAATTAAATTTAGTGTTAAGTGGTATTCATGTTATTAACAGACAAAAGAAAAAAATAGTTTATTCTTTTCAAACACTTTCTTTACCTTTTTTCACTTCATTATATAAATCAATAGATAATAAGAATATTAAGGTGTTACCCTTAAATTTAGATTCTTTATTTACTCCATTAGCTATTGCATTTTTAATAATGGGTGATGGAAGCTGGGATAAAAGTGGTTCTAGAATAATTCTTCATCTTAATAATTTTACTTTAATTGAAATTAATAGAATCAAATCTATTTTACTTTCTAAATTTGATATTTCTTCTTATTTAGTTAAAACTCCTCATTCTGATAAAGATAGAGGTTACATTTTAAAAATACCTGCAAGAGATGTAGGTAAAGTAAGAGCGCTTGTTTCTGATCATATTTAGAAAAACTTTAAAATATAAAATAGGTTTATAATATTTCAAGTATAAAATTTATAATTAATCTGCCAACTATATTTTTTTTTCCTATAGAAAGGTATGTTAGGATTTAAAAGGTATAATACTTTGCCTTGCCTCTTCTCAGAATATAGTTGATTTATGAGACTGAGAGCAGGGCTAATCTTATTTTTTTTTGCTTAGTCAATACAATGTAGCATTAATGCATGTAGTTAACCATGCTTTCTTTAAAGCATTATTATTCTTAGGTGCAGGTGCTGTAATTCATAGTTTCTCTGATCAACAAGATGTCAGAAGATTAGGTGGTTTAATTAATTTCTTACCATTTACCTATACAGCTATGTTAGTAGGTACTTTATCATTATTAGCTACTCCATGGTTAACAGGATTCTATAGTAAAGATTTAATAATTGAATTAGCTTTTGCACAATATAGTTTTGAAGGTACATTTGCCTTTATTTTAGGTAGTTTAACAGCAGGTTTAACAGCTTTCTATTCATTTAGATTAATTTCATTAGTTTTCTTAACAAAACCTAATGGTCCTAAAACATCTTATTTACATTCACATGAAGCTACTTTAGCAGTGATCATACCTTTATTTGTATTAGCTTTATTTAGTATCTTCTTTGGTTTTGTATTCTCTGATTTATTTGTAGGAATAGGTACTGATTTCTTTGGTAATTCTATTTTTATTCACCCAAATCATATTACTATGGTAGAAGCAGAATTCTCTATGGATAGAATAGTTAAATTAGTACCAACTATTTTATCTTTATTAGGAGCAGTATTAGCTGTTTATCTGTATCACTTTACACCTAATTTATTTTTCATGGAAAGTCCTATAACCAGAAAAATTTATACTTTTTTAAATGGTAAATATTTATTTGATGTAATATATAACCATTACTTTATTGGTAGAGGTTTACAATTAGGTTACTTTATAAGCAAAGTATTAGATAGAGGAGTAATTGAATTTGTTGGTCCTTATGGTTTAAGTAATACTTTAAGTCAAACTGGAATTAATATTGGGAGATTAGATACGGGAGTTATTACAACATATTCATTATATATTACTATTGGTTTATTATCATTAGTATTCTTAGTGTTCTCACCTATTTTATTAGATAATCCCATCTTAAATGAAAATAGATTATTTATAATTTATTTAGCTACTTTATTATTTGCTCTTTATCCTAATCAAAAATAATTGGTAAATATTTCCCCCTCTCTCTTTATCTTAAAGTATAAAATCTATTATTAAGGTTTATAGTTACAAGTTTCTATTCTTAATAGAAATTTAAACATGAATCAAATAAATAAATATAGTACAATTCCCATAAGAGTTTTAAATTTAAATAAATTTGATAAAAGCTTTATTCATTCTAGTGCTATTCATTATTCTTAAATAATAAGAGTTGAGGGGGTAACTAGTTTAACAGCAGGTTTAATTAGATGGAACAATCAAAATATTTCTTAGTTACAATTAGTTAAACTTAATCAAATTTTTGTGGTTGGACCTTTCCGAAGTTTTTAATAAAGAATAGTTTTTTCTTAATCTATCTAAAGTCTCTAAAAGAGAAGATAAAATTTTATTTGAAGAATTTTAAAACCCATTTACTTAATTAATTAATTATTTTGAATTTTCAATTTCTAGTTAACCTTCGTATAATGCATGTAGATCTTTTCCACCCTTATTGTAATAAGGATGAACATTGTAATATTTCTTCAAAAGAATTACGGATCGAGTATAAATCACCAATTTTAAAGATCCTGCTAAGTGATCATTAGCTACTTCTAAACTTAGAAGTTCTTCTTGATATTTAGCATTACTAAACCCATCGCTGATAATATTTAGCATTACTAAACCCATCGCTGATAATTTTTAAACCTTTAAGTTCATTAATTAATATTTCAATCCTATCTCTATTATTACTAAAACTTAGTTCTACACATTCTAAAAGTTCTCCATGTACTTGTTGTAACTTCTCTACTCTCTTAGAAAGAGAATCTATTTTTCTTATTATTAGATCTAATTTACCCATTTTAGTTTATAACTTTTATTATACTATAAGAATAGTTTTACAATTTTTCTAAACTATAAAACTCTTAGAGAATAAGAAGGTATTTAAATATAATTTTAATAAGTAATCATTTTTGCTTAAGTTTTTAAATCATAACATTTTTAGTAAATAAGCTACAGATTACCAATTAGGTAATATTATTAACCCTCTTTCTTCCTCATTCTTATTTCTCTTAGTTCAATTGGTAGAACAAAAGTTTTCGAAACTTTATTCCCCGAGGGATAGTAGTGGTTCGAATCCACTAGGGAAATAATCCTTTTTTGAGGATAATAAGGTACCTTTAGAGTTTTCTAAAAGGTATCCACCTATTACATAGGTAGAACCATTCTTTTTAATAGATTAGAAAATGGTTACTTTAATAATAATATCTATTCTTAAAAAAATAAATTAAAAAAAAATGATATTTGCTTATTTAAATAAATTATTATGTTATTATTATAAAATAGTGAAAAATCACACTGGGATTATAATTGTAAGTTACAAATCCGTAATATTCTTATTACTATTGGGAATAATAAGCTACTTCTTTAGAATTGAATTATTAATCGATATCCCGAATAATAGTGTATTACAATATGTGATACTAATGGGAAGTGTATTTAATATACTTTTTATTAAATTAAATTTAGGTTGTAGGTTAGTGATTACTACATTGAAAGGAATACCATACTTTATAAGAGAAGTAAAAAATGGTAAAGTTAAATATATATATTTAATAGGTTTTATAATCTATAATATGGTATTAATATATTTAAGTATAATTGTATTATTTAGATTATATTCTGTATTAAGTGTTTGTTATAATGATATTTATAAAATGGTATTTATATATAATTCGATAATATCATTTACATTATGTGGTTTATATTTAGAAGAACATTATAATGAAATTACTTTCTCTATGGAAGAAGTTGATATAAATAAGTTAAGTTTATTACAAAAATTACTATTACTTTCTTTACCTGCAATAATATTCATGAACTTGACTACTAATATTACATATGGTGCTCTAATATTAAAAAATATAATTTTTGGTTATACTATATATTGTGAAGGTGGTGATGTTTCTCCTGATCACCAAACCAATGTACAACAAAATACTCAGGGTAATCTACGCAAAACAACAAATAATATTATTCTAAATCAAATTAATCAACAAGCTACTACACAACTAAATCCAGTTGTACCAGTAAATAGCGAAGTTAAAAGTAACGTAGAAAGTAATAATCATGGAAGTTTACCATCTGGGATTATAAGTAATAATAACAGTCAAAGTAATAGTAACACTCAGACCAATAGTCAAACTAATAATCAATTATACTAATGTTAAATTTAATATTTTAGGTAGGCACTAATACAAGTAGAGTCAATTTGGTTTTAACCCCTGAACATTTTCATATTCTTATTAATAATGGATCTTTCTGGCAAAACATTAAATTATTAGGTTTTGCTGAGAAAAAATAACTTATTTTACTCATTGTTTATTCAAGATTGTACTAAAAAAATAATAGACAAGGCTATAACTACTTCTGAAGTCAATAATTATGTTTATTTGAATAGTGAAGTTAATAGTTTTTTTAAAACCTTATAGAAGATTCTTAGGTTATCCTGTTCTATTCAATGGGTATATAATATGACTATTCGTATACTGAACCCCCTGGTTATATTAAAAACATTAAACATAAAAATATTACAATATTGTGAACCATTTGATGATTACCACAAAATGTACCACTGTAACTTTACAAAAGTAATAATATTAATGTAAATGTTAATAGTCAAGAAAATATTATAAATAATATATAATTAAACAGTATAAACATGAATATAAAAGTATCGGTGAAACGAGTAATGTATAACCAAATTTAATTAACAAAAGAAAATGTTTCACCCCCTATAAAAATGGTAATAAGGTTATAAATCTTTTCTTATTAAAATAATGTATAATACATTTGAAAAATAACTAAGTAAAGTTAACTCCATTGGATTTCTAAATTATACTTTAGATAATTGTTTAAACATCGATAATAGATAGACTATAAAAATTTATATTTTAAATATATGCTATTATAATTAGTCAATGTAAAAATAGTTGAATTATTAATGTAAGTATAGTGGTGTTAAGTACACACTTTAATAATGATTTTATCAAAGTAGTATGAAAAAATAAAATGATCAGTGTTTAATTCTATTTTTTTAATTTAATTAACACTTTTTGAGTGATAAGGGTACATTATTTGTTTTTATGGGTACATCATGGTCTTATTCAAATTTCAAATTCAATATAGACTACTCACTGGTTCATAATAAAGAGATTCATTGTTAACATTAGGATGGAGATTAGCTAATTACCTAAGCTTTTTTTTTAAATGTAGATCCTGATCATCCAGAATATTTTAAATTTTATCATTTTCTTAAAAATGAAATAAAAAATTCAATTAGGAATTATTTTAGAGATATGATTGAAACAATTATATTTAATTATAAATATAATGCTTTAATTAAAAATTCAGATCATTTTCTTGATCGTGAATTTATATGTTTATAATTAGGGTGTCCTAAGGAAAACAGAGTCTAATATTTAATAAGTTATTTGAAGTAAAATGACATGAGGGGGATATGGGAGTTACTATAAGAAATGATAAAAGAGTTTATTCCTAAAGTTATAGATAACCTTTCTGCACCTAAATCTTTAAATACTAACAAATTTTAAGTCCATTGTAATAAAAAAAATTTTAATTTTTATTAAATAAAATTAATTAAGTACAATTAAATTTAAAATGGAAGTAGAGTAAGATATATAAAAAATACTATTCAAATAATCCAATAATGTTGAAAAAGATTTCACAGATTCAGATTATGAAATTTTAATATGGAATTAGGTAACTTATTGATTATTAATACTAATAATATATCTAATAAATAAAATAAAATAAAAAAGTTTAAATCAAATAAAAATTTAAATGTTAAGTATAAAAATAAAAATAAAAGAGACTGTAAACATTGCGTTAAGCATATAAAATACAACTTAATACTGTAAAGGTATGAAAGTTTAAATTTTCAGTAAGAATTTAATTTTGGTTCCGATTGAACGTTTTTCAGTAGTTTAAGACATGCAAATCGTTGTTCTCAACATCCTTTATTAATTAATATTTTAATATTAATGGGATTAGGGGATAAGGTGTAGAGGTGAGTATGTTAAATAAGATACCCTATAGTCTTCTTAGCTAGGAGATATAAAGTAAAGGAAAATTTCTGCTATAGGATTCTATTTAATTTGATTAGGTAGTTGATAGGGTAACGGCCTACCAAGCCAACGATCGAAAGTCAAGTTTGAAAGAACCTCTGGCCACATTGGGGATGAAATCTCCCAAGTAGTAATAACACTACCAGCAGTCGAGAATATTAGTCAATGCTCGTAAGAGTGAACTAGCTAACTGAAATCATAGAATTTTTTCAAATTCATGATGTCGTAAGGGAAAATAATGATAATACCTTACTATGAGTGTCGTCCAAATCTGGTGCCAGAAGACTCGGTAAGACCAGAGACGCGAACGTTAATCATCATAAACAGGCGTAAAGGGTTTGTAGGCAGCTTTTATAAGAATTATTATTGCAAAAATTAAATGGTATCTAAATTGAAAGCTAGAATCAAAAAGAGGTTATAGTGTATAACGCCTAGAGGAGGGCTGATATCCATAGATCCTAGGCAGAATACTCAGGGCGAAGGCCACTCTCCACTAATGATTGACGCTGAGAAACGAAGGTTAGGGTAGGAAATAGGATTAGATACCCCGGTACTCCTTTCTGTAAACGATGAATGGTAGTCATTAGTTAAATTAAAATAACTAGAGGCGAAGTTAACACAATAACCATTCCGCCTTGTGAGTACTACTGCAAAGTAGAAAACAAAAAAATTAGTCGGTCTCGAAGCAAACGGAGTGAAGCATGTTATTTAATACGATAATCCGCGTAAAACCTTACCAGAACTTGCATACAAACTATAAATTTTCTTTACTGAAAAGGAAAAGAAAAAATTAGGAGTATTTTATAATTTAAAGTACTTAAGTACAGGTGTTGCATGGCTGTCTTCAGTTCGTGTTGTTAAACATTAGGTTAATTCCACTAACGAACGAAATCCCTGTTATTAATTTATACTTAATAACTAATGAATCTGATAGAGATTCAGCGGGGGCTAAGACAAGTCGGTATGGCCCTCATGTTCTGGGCTATAGACGTGCCACAAAAACTTTTACAAAGTGATGCAATACTTCCCAAGAGAGGTGGAGCTAAACATTAAACAAAGTGATTTATATTAAATATAAGCCGGATTGGCTCCTGTAATTCGGAGGCATGAAGAAGGAATTCCGAGTAATCGTTGATAAGTAGCGCAACGGTGAAGCTAGTTTCGTGATGAACTAACTGTCTGTCGCTGGGAAGAAGCTTTTAGTGGAGGAAACTGGAGTAAGTTAATGTTTTTTGCATAGTAGCTCATTGCTTTAAGTAAAGTATTTTGAGGATTATGCTAAACTTATTGGATTTAGTGAATTCATTGGGGTAACATCTCAAAAGTCATAGCATGGTAGCTGTACTGGAAAGTGCAGCTGGATAATAATTAATTTGTAACCCCCTATATGTTTATAAATTAAATCAATATAAAAAATAAATATAAGATTAAAATTATAATCAAAAATTTTATAGGAAGGGGTTAGCTTAGTTGGTTAAAGCAGTAATCTTACACATTATTGACCGGGAGTTCGAATCCCCCACCTCTTATCCATATTTTAAATTTAAATTATTTTAGTTTAGTTTTTTTAGTAAAGTATGGCGAGTATGTCGAAATTGGTAGCCGAGTGAATCTTAGGTTTTCATTATTTTAAGAGTTCAAGTCTCTTTACTCGTATTAAATGTTTGCTTTTATAAAATAATTTTATTTATTTAAATGCATCTTTAGTTTAATGGTTAAACAAGAATCTTTGAAATTCATAAAAATGGACCATGTTTTAATAATTAAAAATATTGTTGCTTAATGGTTTAAGTATATATTTATATTAAATAATGATAAATATATTAGTGAGTTCAATTCTCCTTTATTTTTTTTTTTTACCTTAGTAAAAAGATGTATTATTTTTAAGATGTAACTTAGGATGCCTTTAATTTATTAAATTAAGCAATGATTTTAATCATGATTGTCTTCATAGACAGGGTATTAAACTTATTAATATTAATATTAATATAAATATAAATTATTTATAAATAAAATATAGTGAGTAAAATATACTAAGTTCAAATTTAATCATTAAATAAATGAATTAATAACAATTATGTTAAATTACTTTTCAATTTTTAATACAATTTATAACGATGCACCACAACCTTGGCAATTAGGATTTCAAGATAGTGCAGCACCAGGATTTACAGGGATAGTAGAATTACACAATACTATCTTCTTCTATTTAGTAGTAATATGTGTAAGTGTATTTTGGGTTATAGGATCAATAATGTATTACTTTAATAATAATAATTCACCTATTGTACATAAATATCTTAACCACGGTACATTAATAGAATTAATTTGGACTATTACACCAGCTTTCATTTTAATTGCTATTGCATTTCCTTCATTTAGATTATTATATTTATTAGATGAAGTAATTTCTCCAACTGTTACAATAAAAGTAGTAGGGCACCAATGGTATTGGTCATATGAATATAGTGATTATATTAATGTTAGTGGAGAATCAATAGAATTTGATTCATATATGATACCTGAATCAGATTTAGAATTAGGACAATTTAGATTATTAGATGTTGATAATAAAGTAGTTGTTCCTACTGATACACATATTAGATTAATTGTTACAGGTGCTGATGTTATCCACTCTTTTGCAATACCTTCTTTAGGTTTAAAAATTGATGCAGTACCTGGTAGATTAAATCAAACTTCTATCTTAGCTGAAAGAACAGGTACTTTCTACGGTCAATGTTCTGAAATCTGTGGTGTGTACCATGGTTTCATGCCAATAGCAATCGAAGCAGTATCAATCCAAGATTACTTAGCATGGATAGATGCCGCATAATCTAATCAAATAAAAAACATATTAAATTTAATGTATGTATTTTTTATAAGTATTTAATTACATAATTAATAATTATAATCAAAATAAAAATTATGTATACCCCCCTATAAAGCTAAGAAATTTAATTTATGTTAAGTAAAATTCAAAAATATGATTTAATTTAAATATAAATTTAAAATTAATTAAATAGTGAATTATCTATTAGCTTAAACCTTTATTTATCACTATTATATAAAAAATATAAATAATATAAAAACCAACCAAGTTATTAGAGAAACGGAAGTATATCTCTTTGGATCTGGGGATAAATAGAGTAGCTATTTTAAATAGCTCAGTTATGAAAAGTAAAAATAAATTAACCAACGTTAATTAACGTTAAATGGTAACAAAAAAACACTTTCATAGTTCTAATGTATTATATAGTAATGTTCCTCCATTATCCAATAATCCTGTTCAGGATGCTAAATATTTTAATGAAATCAGAGCTCACTCTGAGCCAATGACTGCTTCAGAATACATAGAATCAACAGTCACATCTTACTCGGAAGCATTTCCTGAATTATCTCAAGCAAACAACATAAATAAAAAAGAAATTATTAATAATAGTTTAAATTTATTTGTACAAGAAAATGAAAGTGTAGATAATAAAAAATTATTCTCTCCTCTATATCCTTTAATCAAAGGAGAAAAACCTTTTAATAGTTTGAGAGATGTGACTAATTCTAATACTTATACTAATGAAATTAAATCAACTATTGAAAATATATTATTTGAAAATAAAATAATATCTAAGACAGAAAATAAAGTTATAGAATACCTTGATGGTAAAGTAATAATAGACTTAGAATCAGTTAATCAGTATACTCAAAAACTATATACATTATACCAAGAAAATCCAGGTTTAATTGGATATGGAGTGCCCGGTTTAGGAGCTTTATTAATGTATAGAGCAGTAGTAAAACTCCACGCAAACACTGCGTTTATTGATGAAAATACTATTACAGATCAAGCACTAAGAATTTCTTATCTCAAAATGAGAGCAAGACAAGCGTTTGTGTTTAACAGTACAGCGGCAACGTTAATAGTCATGAGTCTTATGGGTATAAGCTATGCTTTAAAAAATAAATATTCAAAAACTATAAGTACTATAACTAATGACTTAAATAAAAAAGAAAAATCAATAACTCTCTTTACCTTATTACAAAAAAGAAAAAATAATAATAGATATCTAAAATATGTTTTATTATTAATAAGTATTCTTATTATGGTATATTTACCATATAATTCTATTTTCACTTTATCAATTTTAAACTTCAAAATAATAACCATGTTAAAAGTTGTAGGTGTATTATTTATTAATTTATTATTATTATATAATTTATTTATTTTATATTATATTAATAAGTATTCTAGAATCGATTCTATTAATTTTTCTAAATATACTCCCGCTTTTATAAAATGTCATTTTATTGAATTGCATAGCATGAGTAAACTTAAAGATGTTTATATTATTAAAGAGATGGTATTAAAAAATACTATTTTGTGTCTTCTTCTACAAACAGTAGTAATAATCTTGTTATTAGTGATAGGTTAATAACCATATACCCCCCCCCCCCTACAATCTTTTCAAATACTAAACTTAAAATTAATAAGCAATTTTAAACTAATTTAAGGATGCCGATACTTTTTATTCTGATTTTGGATTTATTAAATTTATTAAATATTTAATAGTATCAGTAGATTTAATAGTATCAGTAGATTTTAATTCTATAATTCTACTATTAAGTAAACTTACTTTGAAAAAAGTACTTTTTGTTAATATTATATTAGCTTTAATATATTTAGTATTTTTACTTATTGATTAATTTGTGTTTACTTTTTTTTAAAGGTAAAATAACTAATCCGGTATATGCCCCCCCTATTCTTATGGGATTGGCTTAAGGAAAAAGAAAGTCAATATAAACCTAATGAAGTAAGGGCTTTTATGGATTTATATGTAAGAAATATAATTTGTAATATAATAGGACTATCTACTTTATTATTAATATATATACTTATTTTATATGTATTTAATAATAAAATGACTATAAGTTATATATATATTATAGGATATTTATTTTTTTAATTTACTTTTCTCCCCTATTTAATCATACTATAACTTTGGTTATAACAAAATATTGTTCATTATATAACTTACCTAAACTTATTAAATCTGGGTTACTATTCTACAAGCATCTCTTCTTGACCCTACAGTTAAATCTGTGATTGATCAAAATAAATAGACTAAAAATTAAAATTTTAAATATAAGATTAGATACCTACAGATTAAAAGCTAAATTATCTAAAGTTATAGACAAACATCTAAGAAGTTAAATAGGTTATTAAGAAAATATTAAACCCTATCGGCCCCCTCTATTTAAAATTTACATTAGAAATATACTTTAAAAGAGTATATTAAGTATGCTGGTGGTGTGTACCATGGTTTCATGGCAATAGTAATAGAAACAGTATCAATCCAAGATTACTTAGCATGGATAGATGCCGCATAATCTAATTATAATGCAAACATAAATTTATGTATGTGCCCACTATAAGGCTAAAAATTAATTTATGTTAAGTAAGAATCAAAAATATGAATTTAAATAATGATAAATTATGAATTATCTATTAGCTTAAAACTTTATTTATCAATCTTATAAATATTTTATAAAACATTATATTCACTATTAAATAATTAGTAGAAAAGGGGTAAAACGAATGTATATTACCTTGAATACAATGGATAAATAAGGTAGCTATTTTAAATAGCTCAGTTATGAAAAGTAAAAATAAATTAACCAACGTTAATTAATAAATCATTCAATATGGAAAACAACCAATTTTTCTTACCAATCAATAATCAATATTCTACTATAGATTTACCAACATTAAAATCAAATAATTATAAAACACCAACTTTAAAAAGAAAAAGAATAGACTTATCACCAGTATTAGAAATAGCTAAATATAATAATCAATTAATAAAAGATAATCAAAATAAAGAAGAAATAATTTTAAACAGTAAAAAATTAATAAATAAAGAAATAAATCCTATTTCACAAAAAACATCATATTATGATAAAATAGATATGTTAACTTACATTCCGAAAAAAAAAGAAGATGATGAATTACAAACTGTTATTCAAAATTATTTAAAATCTTTTAGTACTTTAGATATACCTTTAGCTCAAACTCAAAATACTTTATATGAATTTAATTCAAAAACTTTAAATTCAAAAATATTAAATAAAAATGTAACTAAAATATTAGAATATTCATTCTTTGAAATGAGTAGTGTAATAAGTAGACCTTATTATTTAATAACTCCTAAAAATATTATTATTAACTTATTTTATTTTGTTCTTAATAAAAAACTTTTTAACAAAAACTTTTTAGATTTAAATATCAATAAATTACAAGATTTAAGTGCTAAATTAAGTCATTATTTTAAAAAACCAGTCAAATTAGAATTAACTCAATTATATTCAGTTAGTCATAATAGTCAAATTTTAATTAATATTTTAGGTAAATTAGGTTTATTTAGAAGAAACTCTTTTACTAGAATTATAGGAAGATTTTTAAAACACCAATCTCATAAAATGATGTTTAGAAGTAATTTAAATAAATTTAGTAGATTTGCTACTATTTTAACCGGTGTAAATATTAAATTAGGTGGAAGATTAATGAGAGGTAAAATTGTACCTAGAAGAACAGTTAAAAAAATTCAATATGGTAGTTTAGCTAGAAGTAAATCTAATTATGTGACTACAGCTAGATTAACTCAAAAAAACAAAAGAGGTGCTTTCAGTTTTACTGTATCTATTGGACATAAATTTTTTTAATTTCTCCCCCTACTCCGTGGCCACCCCGTCCGGGCGTAGGGATGGGAGTGAGGGAGGGACATTTTGTTTTATACCTAATATACTTATTTTTTCATTTATCTAATTCTTTTTAAATTTTGAATATATAATTATTTATTTTTTTAAACATTTTTAATTTTTAGTTTTTAATTGATTTTAAATAAGCCTAACAATAATTAAATTATTTATTTAATAAAAATTATCATTAATATTATTATATTATTTATATATTGTTATTTAAATATAACTATATTTATTAAATTATATGATTTTATGATTAATATCATTTAAAAGAGTCCATTAATCATTATTAATGATCGAGGTTAAATCCTTAAATTATTAAAATAATAAGAAATAAAATGTTTTTAGGTTAAACCTACTTGATATTTCAATATCTTGTTTACGACCAAACTAGAAATATATATATTATATATATTCGGTCATATAAAATTTAAATAATAAAATATGAAAAATTTCTTAATTGATTTATTAGCCTTTGCTGCACTATTTTCTAGTGTTTTAGTTATTACATCTAAAAATCCTGTTATAGCAGTGATTTTCTTAATTTCAGTATTTGTAAATGCTGCTGGATATTTAATATTATTAGGTATAGGATTTATAGGTATCTCTTATATTATAGTTTATGTAGGTGCCATTGCAGTATTATTTTTATTTGTGATTATGCTTCTTAACATAAGATTAACTGATATTTTAGAAACAAGTCATCAATATACAAAAAACTTACCTTTAGCATTCTCAATAGGTATATTATTTATATATGAAATCTATACTATTATTCCATTTTCTATTGATAATGTATCCTTTTTCTCTTATTTGTTAAATCTAATTAATATTTTAAATGGATTACTGTTAAAAAATAATTTAAACTTAGATAGTGTAGTACATATTGCAATAAATCCAACTATTGCTGATACTACTATTACTAATTTCTCACAAATTGAAGCTATAGGACAAGGTCTTTATACCTATGGTGGTTCTTGGTTAATTATTATAAGTATTATTTTATTATTAGCTATGGTGGCTCCAATCTTTATTACTAAACCTAGAAGAGTAAGTAATAAATTAAATAACTTAACCCCCTTAAAAGGTCTAAATAAATAAAGAGTTTGATAGTAACTTCAACAAGATTGGTGGCAAAAGATACTATCATTCATCTCCTATAATCAAATCTGCATTGAAACCTAATAATACAAACCATAAATGTAGTTTAACTTATAAAGTATATTTTTTAAATAAAGTTTTAATCACTTATATTATCGGTATTGAACATATTGATCATGGTGATGGTTATAATTTCGATATTCCTACAATGTTTAGGGTTAGAGTATGGAACGTTGACCATATGGCAAATGCCAAAATTAAAGCTAATAATGGTATACTAGAAATCATTACTAAACTAAGAGAAGCAGCATCTAAATTGGATCCTATCAGATACAAAAGTATGCATGATGTTATAGCTAACCACGATGAACGAATAAAACTAAGAAAGACTTCTTCAAGAAAAAGCAAAGCATTAAGAAACTTCTTAGCCGATAAAGAAGGAGTAAGATATTATTCAAGTTCAGCTTGTATCCCCCTGCCGGGAGAAAAAGTATTGGAAAATAAAAATCAACTTATAACGATCTTAACCAGAAGAGCAGTGAACCCTAAACCATTCTCAACTATGGACATAGAAACAGTTTCATACAAAGGTCATCAGATACCACTGATGATTTCATGTAAAGTAACTTCTCAGACTAAAGTTTTCAGAGTTAAGAGGGTCGGTCTAGAGTCAGTGTTCTACATGTGGTTAGATTTTTTTGATTACTTAGAAAGTAAAAGTGAAGACAAAACTAATTATATTTTACTCATAACCTAGGTGGATTCGATGGAATCTTTTTAAGTAGATTTGTTAATGCGTATTATCCTACTAATAAAGTTGAGACTATTGTTGATGCTTATAATAAATATGTTACAATCAGGGTGGTGATCAATGATAAAACCCTTGTGTTCATGGATTCTTTAAGAATATTCCCTGTATCTCTACAAAGTTTTTGTAAATTGTTCTCAGTGGAAGGTAAATTAACTCCATATAATCCTAAATGGAATAAACCTACAATTCTTGAAGACAAATACGAAATGAAAGAATTAGTTAAATATGCAGGACAAGACTCAGCAGCATTGTACAAAGCATTGAAAGAAGCACAATTGACTTATATTGATAAATATGGAGTAGATATTACAAGTGTAGTTTCTTTACCAGCATTAGCTATGAAAATCCTAAGACTTAATTTCTTAAAGTCACCAATACCTATTTTAACTGGGTTCAACGATTATTTCGTAAGAAAATCTTATTTTGGCGGAGCAGTTGACATCTATAAAGCACATGGAGTCAAATGTTACTACTATGATGTAAGATCTCTTTATCCTTATGCAATGACCAAACCAATGCCTTTAGAACTTATTGAAACTTTAACTGGATCAGCTTTAGATTCATTCGATCTAAATAGTTTCTTTGGTTTCATTGAACTAGAAATCCACTGTCCAGCTACTGTTAAAAGACCAGTATTACCTTTAAGATGGCAGAATAGAACCATATACCCAAGAGGTAAATTCTCTGGTGTTTATTTCTCCGAAGAAGTTAAAGATATGGTAAGCTTAGGTTATAAAATAGTCAAAGTTAAATGTGCAAAAAGATTCACAAAAGGTTATATTTTTAATGATTACGTTAAAGAAATGTTTGAAATTAAAAATAACTCGGTAGGTGCTGAAAGATGGATTGCTAAACTATTATTAAATAGTTTATACGGTGTTTTCGGTAGAAGACAAGAACAATTGAAAACAATAACTATACCAAGTGATATGGAGGCAGCATACTTAACTGCATTTCCTTCTGCCACTATCTTGAATATCAATGATGACTTATCTACAATCCTTTTTGATGATAAACCTAACTATCAAGCATTAGATCAAATGAAGGCAGTATTCCATGATAAATCTCCATTCAAAAGAAGTGTTAAAGCTAATGTAGCAATCGCATCAGCAATCACAAGCTATTCTAGAATCCATATGAACAGAATTAAACAATTACCTTATGTAATTTACACTGATACTGATTCTGCAATTACAACCCAACCTTTACCTGAACACCTAATTGGAAATTAACTGGGTATGTTCAAAGACGAACTAGATGGTTGCGTTATCGAAGAAATATACGTACTGGGTATTAAACAGTATGGTTTCTGGTATTATGATAAACAAGGGAACAGAGTTGAGAAATCAGTTTGGGCTGGTTATACTAGAGATTCTATCTCCTTTGATGAAATTAAATCAATTTACCATGGTGTAAAAATAGCAAAAGTAGTAGATAATAGATTCTTTAGATCTATGACTGATCAAACTGTAACTGTGAAATCAGTTAAAATAACTTTACAGTTTAAACCTCACAAAGTTTTGATTGACAATGAATACGTAGCTCCAATAGTAGGGATGAACACTGGTGATCCTGTATCTAAGAGATTAGAACAACATATCAATCACTTAAAAAGCATTGTTACTAAGTAAGAAGTTACTTAAACCTTGATACAATTCAAACCCCCTTCAAGAATGTGAGTTAGAAGGTTAATTATTTGACTAAAGTTCTCACGAATGGTTTTTAGTTTCAGTTGTTAATTGTCTTAATTTCTACTTGATGTTAGTTCTGTATAAAAGTATGATCAAAAAAACATTAACTTTCATATCGAACCTATCGTTCAAGAGATTTATTTCTCCTTATTTTAAAGCTCTGTTAAGAGTCTTCTTCTCAGATAGGAAAACCATGTTCCTATTAAAAGTATTTGGCTCTTTCTTTGGAGTATTTAGATTGCTTAACGCTTTGTTAGGTTTCCTAATTTTCATTAATTTATATAATTTCAAGGGTATTTATTCTATCCCTGCTTCCATGGTATCATTTATGAACTTAATTAAATTAAAAAAGAGTTTGTTGAAGCATTAGATAAATATTTCCCCAACCATCCACACGTACCAGGAGGCATAAGTAAGCCCCTGTCCAAACTAAGTTACTCAATGAGTGATGCAATAGAACACAGTCCTGTTGTTAAAGATGTAGTCCATAAGATAGCTGATGAAGCTAAGAAACTGGAACATGCATCAGAGGGTAAATTTGATTCATTAAGAAAGATCTACTCTCAGTATAAACCAACTTGGGATTGGTTCTGAAAACCAGCTGAGGATGCTTCCAGTTACAGTTTATTCTCAGATTGGAAGTTTTATATCAGTATGGTAATCTTATTTGGTTTAACTTATTGGTTCTTTGGTGAATCAATTAAAGATAGATTCAGTAACAGTCAATCTTTCAACCCTTGGAAGAGAGATGATGACTATGGTAGACCAACTAACCCTCAGACTCCTCCAAGAGCAGATACCGATGTCGATCTAGAAGGGGGCATATACAAACTCCCGGTAGTGAATTTAGAAGAACATGGCCTGGTAGAATGTTTGAACTCCTTCAAGAAAGATTCCCTTGGAAGAAAGGTACAGTAACTAGAGATAACCCTGACTTACAACAATCTGACTTACCTTCTGCACCTACTGGTAGACTCAGTGATTATTGGACAAGTCCTATTCAAGTATCTCCTTCTGAAGGTAGAAGTAGAGGTAAATCAAGACAGATTATTGAAGAGTTGGGAAGAAACTCTACGGAGGAACCTGGAACCTGGGGTGAAGACTCTGAAGTTAATGTACAAACTGCGTACATGACTCATAGTGAACCTTATGTTGACCCTTATGCTAGAATCAGAAGAGAATTGCTTGAAGGCCAGAATGTGTTCCCTATCACTAACGACTGGGAAGATGCACCTGATAAAAAGTCTGAGAGAGCTATACAACACTTGATTAACCAATTTGATGCTGGTGAACAGATGGAACTTTCTTTAGATAACGACCTCGAGTCGAACATTGGAGATATTGCACCTTCTTTAACTGCTGATGACTCTTCTGTAGCGGACTCTGCTTCTATCGTTGATCCTGATGATAGTATCGAGAATCTAACTGAATTCTTTGACAATCAATGGGATTAGCCCCCTTCCTGTTTCTATTACTAAGATTGGTCAATTTAAAGGTTATATTGGATATTTTACTTGAATTTGTTGATTCAAAGGTGAATCCTTGGCCTCAAAAGTGATTTTCTTGTAAAAAAAGTGAATTCTTTGGTTTTGAGCCGTTTTTAGAACCGACCAGGTCGGTCACGGAGTGAAAATCACGGAACGGGAAAAAATTATTAAAACCGCACGTACTTCGTGACGTGCTCCAGTCGCCATTCATGTCTTCATTAGGCTCCAGATTATAATTATTGATATTTTCCCTTGAATACTTAATAATCATTCCCCAAACTGTCTCATTTCTTTATTGAATCCACTATTTAACTGGATATGCACCCCTCACTATTCTATTTAGTAGGTAACCTTATTATAATCCATTTGTATTGTAACCATCCTTCCTTTTCTTAAAATCAAACCCCCCTCCTTTCTTTTCTTCCTTAATTTACATCCTTGCTTCTTCTATTTTAGTCCTTAATTACTTAAAAATCATACCTTTAAACACCTTTATTTTCACTTTTTAACATCCATACTCTACATTTTCATACTAAAACTCTCCTCTGTATATTCTCATAATAAGAATAGATATTAAAAGAATCAGTATCTCATTATTTTGTTTGCTTCGAGCAAGAGATAGTTCTTAATAATTAATAAGAGCCCAGTTATTTTAATTAAGTTATGCCACAATTAATTCCTTTTTACTTTTTAAATCAATTATACTTTTCATTTGTAGTATTATTTGTAGTAATTTATATTTTATCTAAATATTTTTTACCTTTATTTACTTTACAACAAGTTATTAGATTATTTATTGTTAAATTAAATAATAAATCTTAATTTTACTTTAAATATAATAATAACTTAGATACCCATATTTATTTATACTTATATGATATCTACCCCTATACTTATACTGATTTTTAATAAAGACATTTTTATCAGATAAATACAAATAATTGAAGCCAACAACTATCATAAAATATTTATAAAACATTAAATAAATTATATAATAACTTAAGATTAAGAAATAATGAAATATGTATATAACCCAAATAAAGTTAATCTTTTTATTAAGTAATCATTTTTTTGCTTAAAAGAAGCTAAGTTTAATTTATATATGTATACTTATATCTTATTTGAGGAATAGTTTTCATTGGTAAGTTAAAACGATTGCTAATTGTTCGGGTAATACCCTTGGAGGTTCGACTCCTCTCTATTCCGATTTACTTGTTTATACTCTAATATTTTAAATACATCAAAAGATATATAATCTAATGATCAATAAATGATAAAAACAAGGAGTAATGATCTTTTTAAGTATCTTAATTTTAATAGTGGCAATTGCCCTTCCATCCATTAATCAAAATATAAGAAGTATCTTATATGTAAGAATATCTTCTATAATATTTATTTATGCCGGAGCATTAGCTTTTAATGCTTTCTATATTCAGTCAATTGGATCAGGTATAGGTATATATAGTGGATTATTCCAAGTCACATCCATCAGTCAATTATTAGACATCATAATATTAGTAATAGGAAGTTTAATATTAATATCATGGCCATCTCTAAATATATCAAAAGTTAAAATAACCGAAAATATGCCATATGCTGGAGAATACTCATTAATTGTATTATTTAGTACATTTGGAGCATCTTTATTAGTATCTTCAGCAGATTTAATTTCAATGTATTTAAGTATAGAATTACAATCTTTTGGGGTATATATACTAACAACTTTATATAGAGAATCAGAATCAGCAACTTCAGCAGGATTAAAATATTTCTTATTAGGGAGTTTATCATCATGTATAATTCTATTAGGAAGTGGATTAGTTTATACTTATACAGGTTTAACAAATTTAGAAAGTATATATAATTTAATTAGTGTAAGTGAAAATACAGCCATTTTACAAGGTTTAAGTTTAGGGATCGTATTAATAATAGTAGGATATTTATTTAAAGTATCAGCAGCACCATTACATAATTGGGCACCAGATGTATATGACGATAGTCCAACAATAGTAACCATATGGATAACAATTATGCCTAAAATATCAATCTTAATATTCTTATTAGAGATACAAAGTCAAATCGGTAATAGTTTAATTACAATCTTTTCATTATCCTTGAAAACTTTATTATTAATAAGTTCATTATTATCTTTATTAATAGGGACAATAGTAGGGTTAGCACAATTAAAAATAAAAAGATTATTAGCATATAGTACTATTTCACACATAGGTTTCATGTTATTAGCTTTAGCTATAAACACGGAACAATCAATAGATTCTTTCTTATTTTATATTATCCAATATTCTATTACAAATTTAAATACATTTTTAATATTAATAGCATTAGGTTATGTATTGAAAAATAATAGCCAATCTATTTTAGAATCATTCCAAGATATTAAATATATTACTGAACTTAAAGGTTTATTCTTTAATAATCCATTATTAAGTTTAAGTTTAACTATTTGTTTATTTAGTATGGCTGGAGTACCACCTTTATTAGGTTTCTTTTCAAAACAATTTGTATTATACTCAGCAATGCAAAGTGAATATTACTTTATTGGAATAATTGCCATTATAGTAAGTGTTATAAGTGCTTCTTATTACTTAAAAATTATTAAAGTTTTACATACTGATTCTAAAGAAATAGTAGAAGTAACAGAAAGTAAAACTACTTTAAGTTCACTTCATAGTTTTATGATATCAACTTTAACTTTATTTATTTTATTATTTATTTTAAAACCTTCAATATTATTAAATAGTACACAATTACTGGCATTATCTTTATTTTATTATTAATATGAATAATATCTTAATGTTATTTATTTTTGTTCCTATTTTAGCTGGTGTTTTATTATTACTTAATTTTTTATTAGCCCCTAAAAATGCTTATGAATCTAAAGTATCAGCTTATGAATGTGGGTTCTCACCAATTTATGGTCAAACTAGAAATGTTTTCCATATTAATTTTTTCTTAGTTGCTTTATTATTTTTAATCTTTGATTTAGAAGTACTGTTACTTTATCCTTTAGCAGTAACTTTATATCAAGTAAGCGTTTTCGGTTTCTCTGTAGTATTAACATTTTTCATTGTATTAACCATAGGATTTATTTTAGAAATAGGTTCAGGTTCAATCTCTATGAGTAACAAATAAGTAAAAAATTCAAATTACCCCCACCCTAATAATAATTCTAACAAAAATAAAAGAGTACTTACGGTAAACCAACAAAAGGCTACTTTCAGTACTTCAGCTGTATTTTCCACCCAACACCCTGAAATTTTAAAGGATATCACAACAAAAACTTATTGGGAAACAATTCATGAAAAAGATAGAGGGAAAGAAACAAACAATCCTCATATAATAGCTAGAAGACATATTACTAAAGGAGATTTTACAGATGCTAAAATAATAAATTTAGTTCAATCTCAATTAGGGCACACGATAAGTTAAGAAAAATTAGATAAGCTAAGCTCTATCAAACCTGTTTCAATTCTATTTGATGAACTGGGAGTTCAAACTAAAACCCACGAACAGGTAATTAGTAGTAATGCGTATAATGCTAAAGTTAGAAGCAAATTAAATGGATATATTGGAGGGACTAATACAAGCATAGCTGGAGTTTATATTTGAACAAATCTTAAAACAGGAGAACAAAATGTTGGTAGTTCTATCAATCTTTATACAAGATTAAGATCGTATTTTAAACCTTCAATATTAAATGAAGGAAATAGACTGATTAATCAAAGTATGAAAACATTTGGAATAGATAAATTTAAATTAGATATTTACGTAATAGACACCACAGGAATGGAATACTCTAAATTTAGAGCTGTAACCCTTTGCTTAGAACAATATAAAATATTCATTTTAAACCCTTCCCTTAATTCAATAAAAGTAGCAGGATCTAATCCTATAGTAGAATTTACTAAAGAACATATTGCAAGTATTAAAAAGCAAATAGTAAACCAGTTTACGTGTATAAAGACAAAACTCTGCTTTATGAAGCAACTTCTGCTACAGAATTGATCAAAAAAACTAATATAAGCCCTAGTACAGTATCTAGATCTCTTAAAAACCCCTCCCCCCGTTCGGGCCAAAAGTATTTGAAGTTTTAAGTATATCTCATGTAAGCCCTACACCTGATATAAATATAAAAAAAGTAAATGTTCAAACTTTTAAAGAATTAATTAATAAATATTGCACAGTTGGTAAAAGAACTTCGTTGAAGGTAAGTTTAACTCTTATTGACCATACAAGTAATAATACCCACACCTTCTGTAACAGTTCAGAAGCTAAAAGTTTTTTAATTGAAAAGGGGCTTAATATTTCAAATAAAACAATCTTAAAGTACAGAGATACTGGAAAAATATATAAAAATTGGTTTTTCTACACTAATAACAACCATTAAAAATAGGTTTAGTATCTTCAAGTAGAATATATAAAACTATTATATTTTATAGAAGGTATGATAGTTTAACCTTCTTAGTATGATTAATATTATTATTATTTCCTATAGCTGTAACTTTATATCAAGTAAGTGTATTTGGTTTTTCAATGGTATTAATATTCTTTATAGTATTAACTATAGGATTTATTTTAAAAATTGGATCAGGTTCTATTAAACTGGTATCAAATAATAGTTAAAGTTTATCTAAAGATAACATTTTATCATTTAATTCCCCCCTTCCCCTTTTAGCTTGAAAAATATAATTAATTATTTCTTCTGTTTTTTAATTAATAGATTTATAAATTGTTTATTGTTAGTAATAGTTTTACTTTATTTAATATAAATTTAAGTTATATTCATTTTAATTCTTAGTATTTCTTATAATTATTATATTTAGATCTTTCTTAAAAATTTAATATTTATACAATTGGCTTTTATTCTTTATTAAGTTAGGGTTTTCTATTGCTATTAATTTTATTATGTTGTAATACTATGTGTCTTCATTAAAATGTATTTGTAAGCGATTAAACAGATTTTGCTTTATCGGGAAATTATTAAATAATAACCCTTTTTATTATATTAATTATATTTTTAATTAAAAGAGTCATAAACGAGCGAGTATAGTTAAGTTGGTATAACTTCTACCTTCCAAGTAGTTATCATCAGTTCGAATCTGATTACTCGTATATATATTATAAATCAATCTTATCTTTAAGTAATTATAAATAAAAATTTTTTAAATTAAATAAATAATAAACAAGAGCGAGGTGACTCGAACACCTACCGATGATTTTGGAGATCGTCATACTAACCAATTGATACTACGCTCTTTAAAAATAAAGATAATTATATTGATAATAAAAAGGATATAATACTCTTTTATAACTAAAAAAAAATAAGGGCCCTTAGCTTAATAGGTAGAGTACCTAATTGTCGATTAGGGTGGTCCCAGTTCGAATCTGGAAGGGCTCGTGAAATCTACGCACTAAAAGAGTATGTTTATTTTAAATGTCATACGTTAGACACTATCAAAGAAAAATATTTTATTAAATATGTTAGCCGCAGCAAAATACATTGGTGCAGGATTAGCCTGCTCTGGATTAATTGGAGCTGGAGCTGGAATTGGATTAATTTTCTCAGCTTTAATTGCTTCAACAGCTAGAAATCCTCAAATCAGAGGTCAATTATTTGGGTACGCAATCTTAGGATTCGCTTTAGCAGAAGCTACAGGATTATTCTCATTAATGATTGCATTCTTATTATTATACTCATAATAAAAATTCTTATCAAAATATAACAAAATAAGTTATATTTCCCCATAAAAATAATTTATTTATAATAAATGGTATAATTAAAATGAGACAAAGAAAGTAGGGGTATAGAGTTACGTTTACAGTTGGTTTCTGTAGTAAATTTGCAAAATTTATAGTAAGGTTCGATTCCTTCTTAACTCTAGTTAAAATAAAAAATTCTCTTAGTTTAATGGTAGAACATCATTCTTCTAAAGTGTCAATTTTGGTTCGATTCCAAAAGAGAATGAAGCTAAAATGACTAAAAAATAAACTAAATCGTTACAGTGTAAAAAAAAATAAAATGAACAATCAAAAAATTTAATTAAAATAATTATTAGGACAATAATATAAATAATAAACTTATAATTTTGATAAGTAAGAGCCAACAAGAATATATTTAAATATTTTTACTGGACAAATTCGTATCATTTTAAATAAAATATTCTTCTAAAAAGGGTAATATTCTAAAATGATCATTTAAAATAAAAACAAAAAAAAATAAAAACATATGATTCAATACGATTTATTATTACAAATAGCTAATATAATCATCAATTTAATAGATGTTTTATTAGTTTTATTACCTATATTACTTGCAGTAGCTTTTATGACTATCATAGAAAGAAAACAATTAGCTGCACATCAAAGAAGAGTAGGACCAAATACAGTAGGTTATAACAAAATAAAAAAATAAAGATTATTTATTGCCTAGGTCTATTAAAGTTTTAAAAAGATAATATCATAATTTTTCTGATAGCTATAAAAATATTATTAAAGATTTATATCAAAATAGGGATGCACCTGTTAAAATATTTAATTCAAAGGTACTTGACACTTGTTATAATTTAACTTCTATTGAAGAAATAAATTTATTTTTTAAAAATTTTAAAGATAAAGGAGGAATTTATTTATTTCAATATAAAGGAGATCCAAATATTTATTATATAGGAAGAACTAAAAACTTTAATTCTAGATTTAATATTCATTTAAAAACTAAAGTTAAAGATAAGTTCCACTTATTTGCTAATTTGGTTGGTTGGGATCAATTTAATTTTTCTATTGTTGAAATTTGTGAAATTAATAATCAACAAGAAAGAGAAAAATTTTACTTACAAAATTATTTACCTTTATTAAATACAGTATTTAAGAGTAATTTTAGTGAATCTCAAATATATGAAACTTTATATAGTAAATTAAAAGCTAAACAAGGTAACTTAGAATTTAAAAATAAACATGGCGGTATTCCTATATATGTATATAATTGTAATAATCTAATAAGTACAAATTTTCTAAAGTACAATAGTATTAATACTCTGAGTAAAGATATTATTGTTGCTAGAGATCAAATCAAAAAATATCTAAATACTCATGTGCCTTATAACAATTGCTTATTTTACACTTATGTTATAAATGATTTTAATTTAATTAATGGTTTAATAGGTGAAGCTAAAAAGAATTAGTTTTAAACCCAAATAAACCTGCAAAAGTATGAGTTTATAATGTAAAGGGTGAACATTTTCAATTTGAGTCCAAAGAAGCAGCAGCTAGATTTTTAAATGTTCAAAGCATAATTATAAGAAACCACATAGATAAGTGGATAATAGGAGGAATTAATGGTTTTTATTTATTTATTTAATAAGAATTAAATTTGATTGAAAAAGAAAAACTTATTAAAGTGTCTAGTTTAAGAAAAATTAGAAATGTTGAGGTATGGGTATATGATGCTAATAATTTAGAGTTAATAATTGGAATCTTTAAAAGTATGCAGAAAGCTGCAGACCATTTTAAAGTAGATTATAAAACTATTTTAAGACATTTAGATACCAATAAAGCTACTATCAAAAATAATAAATTAGTTTTATTATTTTCTAAAAATTTAACATTAGAAGAGATTAAAAACATTAAAGTAAAAAGTATCGAGAATGAAACCATCAAATTATGGGTTTATAAAGAAATTAACTCTAAATTTATTTTAATTAATAATAATGAACCTACCTTTAATTCTAAATATATAGCGTCTAAAGAATTAAAAATTAGTCACAAAACTATATCTAATTATTTAGATACCAATAAATCTTACAAAGATCTATTTTTTTACAGTCAAAAACTTTAAATGCAGTGCTGGCATAATAATCTTTATTTTTCCCGGGAAATTATGAGAAAATTTTCCTAAAGTAGCCTAAAGGGGAAGTGAACCTTCCTCTATAAATCGTCAAATTGCGGGAAACCCTTAAAGCTATTTCAACTAAGTAATTATAGTAATATAATTATGGCTCAGGTAATGACTCGAGGTATAGTAAAATCGAAATAGATGCACGAAAGGAAATAGGAAATCCGCAGCCAAGTACAAAAATATTTTTAATTACCTTATTAATTTTTTTAAATAAAGCCCCCCCCCCCTATTATAAATAGGCAAGACCACCAGAGTTTCTATCCTGGTTAAGTAAATTAATAAAATTTTGTATGCAGTTCATCGACTAAACGGCGGTTGGTAATATAATTATTGCTTAAGATATAGTCAGACCCTATTCGAAAGAATATAAAAAATATTATTTTTATATGATATAACTGGATAGTTATCTAATGACTATTTAGGGGAACATCTTCTAACTCAGCCTGTATTACTCACTCTTGAAAAAAAGCTTTTTACTTTAAAGCACAAAACAAGGTAAAGTAAATGGCAAAAGGAAGATTATTTGTACTATGGAATACTTCAACCATTTGCTGATGCTTTAAAATTAGTAGTTAAAGAAACAATTATACCATCACAATCAAATAAAGTATTATTTTATTTAGCTCCTGTCTCTACATTAATCTTTAGTTTATTAGGTTGGGGGATTATACCATTTGGTGAAGGTTTAACATTATTTGATTTTCCTTTAGGAATATTATATACTTTGGCTTTATCTTCTTTAGGTGTATACGGTGTATTATTTGCAGGATGGTCTGCTAATTCTAAATATGCATTTTTAGGAAGTTTAAGATCAACAGCAGCAATGATAAGTTATGAATTAATACTAAGTTCCGCAATATTAATAATAATTTTATTAACTGGATCATTTAATTTCACTACAATAATAGAAAGTCAACAATCAGTATGGTTTATAATACCATTATTACCCATATTTATTATTTACTTTATCTCTATATTAGCTGAAACAAGTAGAACACCATTTGATTTACAAGAGGCTAAGTTATCCAGCTAACTAATAACTCGGCCTCTATAAACTTTGCTATATGCTGGAAACTCCTAAAGGCTTAAATACCTTAATGGTAACAATTTTAAGTATAATACAATGGACAATCAGCAGGAAACCAAATCTTTCAAAAGATAGTAGGATCCTCAGAGACTACACGCTTAGATCTCATTTAATTATAAATATAAATGAATTGAGATATGATATAGTCCAATCTTTAATTGAAAAATAAAGTAGTTTAATAAGTTAAATACTCTTAAAAGTACCGTACTGATAAAAAGTGTCGCTTACTAATTTTTTTTTAGGGAGTTCAAACAAAAATTAATTATTATTTGTCTATTATTTTTTTTATTTAATCTTTTTTTTATTTTATGTGCTATTCAACATTGACTTTAATGATTTTAACCAATATCATTTTTCTGCTCTATTACCTATAAAAATTTATAAAGACCTTAAAAATCCGGATAGTTTTAAAGAAGAACTTTTCAAAGTTGGAGGTGTTTATGGTTTTGTAAACTTGATAGATGGGAAACAATACATTGGTTCTAGTATAAATTTATATGAAAGATTAACTGATCACTTAAGAGGGGTTAGTTCTAACATTAGATTGCAGAGAAGTATTAAAAAATGAGGTTTGAGTAATTTTAAAATTGTAATTTATTATATTCATAAAAATCCTGCTGTTATTTTAACTGATGTTGAAACAGAAGTAATTAAGAGTTTTCTTTTTAAAGATTTATACAATTTTAAAAAAGAAGCTAATTCTCTGTTAGGTTACAAACATACGGCTAAAGCCATTGCCAAAATGAAAAAAAGATTGGCTGATAAAATCAATCATCCTATGTACGGTAAAAAACATACTTTAAAAACTATTAGTTCAATGAAAAAATTTGGTTCATTAAATCCTATGTTTAATAAAACACAGAGCACTGAATCCAAATTAAAAATATCTTTAGCTTTAAGTAAAACACCTTTAGGCTTATATGATAAAGATAATAATTTAATTAAAACATTTGTTAATCAAGTAGAATTAGCTGCCGAGTTTGGTGTGTTTAAAACTACTATTTCTAGTTATATAAAATCAGGTAAACTATTAAAAAAAAAATATTATATAAAAAAACTAGAAAAAAATAATGATTAAAATGATTTGAGATTTCTTAAAAAACTAATTAAGTAAAAAAATAACTTTTGAAAACTTTAAATACCTTGGAAAGTGAATTAGTAGCTGGTTTCTTCACTGAACACAGTTCAATTATTTTTGTATTCTTCTTTTTAGCTGAATATACTTCAATAGTATTATTTAGTTGTATTACAGCCATATTATTTTTAGGTGGTTATAATATGCCTAATTTAATAGTAAATGATACTTTCTTTAATATTCAAAGTATTATTTTAGGATTAAAAACATGTATATTCTGTTTTATGTTTGTATGGTTCAGAGCGACATTACCTAGACTAAGATATGATCAACTTATTGAATTCTGTTGGTTAAATCTTTTACCCGTAGTTGTAGCTTTTATTATACTTGTACCAAGTATTTTAGTTGCTTTCGATATAGCTCCTTACTAGAATTAATATTAAAGCCCCCTTTTTTTAATCATTTAAAAGAAAGTAGTTTCATGAAATACAAATGAAAATATATTTTTAAATAAAGCCTATAATTTAAAGGTAGAATAATTTCTTGATAAGGAATCTGTAGAAGTTCGATTCTTCTTGGGCTTATAAAATATACTATTAATTAAAAAAATTATTAATTTGTTACAGTGTAAAAAAAATTATTAGAAAAAGTTTAAATAACTAATTAAATGGAATGATTTAATCAACAAAATAAAAATAAGGGTGTATAAGTATAATAAGTATAATAATAAAACATATACTTAGAATAATATAAATTAAAGATGTTTAGATGTAAAAACTAATCATTAAAACATCCTTTAAGATATTAATAGAATAATGTATATACTTATAATATTTTTTAAATTTTAATATAAATATATCTATTCAAATTTAGTTTAAAAAATTAAGTGAGAAATTTAAAATCGCAAATATTACTTAGACTTGTAAATTCATATCTAGTAGATTCACCTGAACCTGCTAATATATCATATTTATGGAATTTCGGTTCTTTATTAGGAATATGTTTAATTTTACAAATATTAACTGGAATTTTCTTAGCAATGCATTACCAACCACACGTAGATTTTGCTTTTAATTCAGTTGAACATATTATGAGAGACGTAAATAATGGTTGGGCAATAAGATATACACATGCAAATGTAGCATCATTCTTCTTTATATTTGTATATGCCCATATAGCTAAAGGATTATATTACGGATCTTATAAATCACCAAGAGTATTATTATGGTCAATTGGAGTAATAATTTTAATAGTAATGATAGGTACAGCATTCTTGGGTTATGTATATAGCCCAAAATGAATTAATATAAGTATTTTCTATGTAATTATTTTAATAATTGTATATTATACTATACTCTTTTTTCCATTAAAAAGAAGCAAGGTATTAATATATCCAGTAGGAAATACAATGAAAAATATAAAGTATAATAAATTAAGAAATAAGTCAATATACCTTATAAATAGAATTAAAAAAAGGGGATATAGTACAATTTCTCATTTAAATAAAAATGTTAAATTTTCTTGTTCTGAAAGATTGAATACAATCATGAAAGAAATAGGGTTAAACCCTGTGTATATATATGAAAATTTAGATAAAGAAAATATAAAAACACAAATATTAAATGAGACTAAAGGTTTAAGTGGAATATACATGATAGTTAATAAAATAACTAAAGATTATTATATAGGTTCTGCATCAACTAACAGATTTTATGCTAGATTCAGTAATCATGTCACTTATTATAGAGGTAGCAAAATAGTTAAATCAGCAGTAAAAAAATATGAATTAAAAAATTTTGCTTTTATCATATTAGAATTATATCCTAATGTTGTTACTAAAGAAAATAATAAAGAATTATTAGATTTAGAAGATAAATATTTAAAATTGCTATTGCCTAATTATAATATTTTAACTGAGGCAGGTTCTAGTTTTGGTTATAAACACACGGAAGTTGACAGAATAAAAATTAAAGATGTTTATAGCGATGCTAGGGAAAGAATAGGAAGTTTAAATAGAGGTAAAAATCTTTCTCCAGAAACAATAGAAAAATTGAGGGGAAAAGCTTTAAATAGACCACCTATGTCCGATGAGACTAAGAAAAAAAGTATTAGTCATACAAGACCTATAGTTTTATATAATCTTAATGGAACTGTTTACGGTAAATATTTTACTATTTTAGAAGCTGCTAAATCTATAAACTGTGGCGAAAAAACTATAAGAAGAGCATTAAAAACAGAAAAAAGATTAGTCAAAAGACAATGAAAAGTAGAAGATTTAGTCAAGTAAATAGAAAATTGAATATGGTAACTAGTTATTTCATGAATAATTTTTAATTATACTTTATATATTTTATATATATTAAATCATAGTCCCGCGAGTAACAATCTTTTTGCAATCTTTATAGAAAAAAAAAGATTAAAGTGGTATAACCCGACAGGGATATAGAATAGTCTTTAAGATAAGAATATTTGGCGATGTTAGTGAAAACGATCAAAGAAGTTAAACTTTAAGATCGTCGGTTATATAAATGATCGCGACAGACTGGGTCACTAATGGGTGGCTGAAATGCTGCTTAATGCACAGTCGAAACTTTTGGTTAAATAAATGAAATTAATTTAATTTAACTATATAGAATATACGAATTTAAAGTTATTCTAGCTTATTAAGTAATTTTATTAATAAGTAAGTTTGTATGTATTACCTTATGGTCAAATGTCATTGTGGGGTTTTCTTACTAAGCCCCAAATATATAATATTTGTTTATTTTTATTTTTATTTTCTTTAGTATTTATAGTTCCTCTTGATTTTGATATTACTTCAAAAGTAAGTAGACTTAAAGGTATTTTAAGAATTGGTCCGCATAATAAAGATGTTTTATCTATTATATTTGGATCTCTTCTTGGAGATGCTCACGCTGAAAAAAGACAAAGAGGACTAGGAACAAGAATCAATTTTTATCAAGAAGCTGTTCATGTTGAATATCTTTATTATTTACACAAAATTTTATCTAATTTAGGTTATTGTAACCCTAAAATACCTGTTGTAACAAGTAGATTAGGCAAAAAAGGTAAATTGAGACAAATAGTTAGATTTAGAACTTGAACTTACACAAGTTTTAATTGAATACATGAATTATGGTATAAAAATAACATTAAACAAGTCCCAGCAAATATTGCTGAATATTTAACTCCATTAGCTTTAGCAGTTTGAATCATGGATGATGGTTCTAAAGTAGGAAAAGGTTTAAAATTTTCTACTAATTCTTTTTCCTATAATGAATGTTTAATTTTAGTAAAAGTTTTAAATGATAACTTTAACCTTAAAGCTTCAGTTCAATCAGCGGGAAGTAATGATCAATACGTTATCTATATTTGGAAAGAATCAATGAATGAACTTAGAAACATAGTTTCTCCGTATATTATACCTGAAATGAAATATAAAATAATATAAAAATATAAAATATTATATATAGTTATATGGTCTTATATAAAGCAATTTTTACTAAAAATTTATAGATTTAGCCATATAGCAATACTGATGAAAACAGGTCAAAAATGTTTGTTTAGCATTAAGACCGTCGGTAGAGTAAACTATCGCTACAGACTGCTTCATCGGTGGGTATCTGAAACGATGCTTAATGTACAGTCGGGATCTTTTTTTAATTAATTAAAAAAACTATAGTCAGCGCTATAATTTATTAAATAAAACACAAGGCTTTATACTGTATTAAATTACAATTATTTTTAATTAAAATAAGTATATTGTACATGGTTTGCTTGTTTTAAACATTTAAGCTTAAAACAAAGCTAGTATAAGCAAATTAAAGATTTGGCAACAGTGATTACAAATTTATTAAGTGCTATTCCAGTATTTGGACAAGATTTAGTAGAGTCAACTTATGTAACAGAATTATGTAGTTGTTTAGTATATAAGGGAAATAATTTTCCTATTTTAGCAACAATTGGAACAGTTAGTGCACAAGCATTAAAAAAAGGAAGAAAATTAAGATGCAACGATAAAAAAGAATATTTATCCATACCTTATAAGTTTATAGCTTTTTTAGTTGGATTAATAGACGGAGATGGTTATATTCAAATAACTAAAACTACTAAAGGATTTATAGCTACCAAATTAATTATTTGTTTAAGTTTAGAAGATATTTCTAGTTTAGAGTATATTTACTCAGTGTTAAAAATAGGAAAAATACAAATATATAGAGATATAAAAAATCCAATTTGTAAATTAGTCATTAGTAAAACAGAATTACAAGAAGTTATTTTTCCATTATTAATACATCATAATATATATTTTTTAACTGAGAGTAGAAGAGCTCAATTTGATCTAGCTATGCTTATATTTATAAATGATTTAAAACTTTTTAATCAAATATCTAATTATAATAAGGTACCTACAAACTTTGAATTACCTAAAACAGCTTCAGAATACCTTAGCTTAGCTTTTTTTAAAAATTGGTTAGTAGGTTTTACAAATGCAGAAGGTTCTTTTTGTATTAAAAAAAATAATGATGCATGTTTTCAATTAAAACAAAGAATTCACGTTCAATTATTTGAAGCTTTCAAACTATTGTTCAAAACTAATAGAAATATTTCAATTGAAATGGATAAATATGCTCAATTTTCTGTTAGCTCTAAAACAGATATACAAACTGTAATTGATTTTTTTTCGTTTTCAGGTTTACATCCTTTAATCGGCATAAAATATATTCAATACTTAAAATGGATAACAAGTTTACAAAATAGTTATAGATACAAAAATCTTAATTTTCCTTCCTAAATAATATTTGTGTATATTTACTTTAATTCTGTGAAGATCGGCTCCTTAAAACAGTAATGTTTTAGTGGCAAATGGGGAGAATTGCAAGAACGTTTATACCACCTTACCAGACTACTTGCAGCGGAGCTTGACTCGGTATTTTTTTAGAAAATATTCTAATTTAGAGGGTCAAGAACGTTCAACGACTAACGAGTGAGTTATACCAACAATAAGCTCGACACGAGAACCCCACAACCTTTTGGCGCACCCTATCTCTCATCCTTTATAAAGGTTAGGAGTATACTAATAGGGTAAGCGGGTAATGGTTGAAGACATAGTCTAAACATCGTATACCGATGAGGACGGAGATTAAATACTCAGTCATAAATAATTTGTAATCTGGGGAGGCTTCAGCGTCTTACTGGCGCCACATGACAGCGATGTCATGTTGCAAATCCTGCTTTTTGCTGGAACATCCTCTATTTTAGAAGTTGGATACGTTTTATCCTTTCATATTATAAACGTGAAAAAGCCAACAACAGGAGGATTATCAGCAGTAGTTAAAAATTATTCTAATTTGCCTAATTTTGAAGCTATTCAGAGACTAAACGCAGGAGATCTTGTATTTGCCTACTTAGTTGGTTTAATTGAAGGAGATGGTTGGTTTTCAGTAACAAAAAATGGTAAGTCTATTAAATATGAATTTGGTATTGAAATGAATATTAGAGATATTCAATTACTATACAAAATAAAAGAAAATTTGGGAGTTGGAACCATTGAAATTAGAGAAATAAATCAAAGAAAAACATGTATATATAGAATTAGAAATAAATCACATTTAAAATCAATTGTATTACCAATTTTTGATAAATATCCTATGTTTTCTAACAAACAATATGATTATTTAATGTTTAAAGATTTACTCTTAAACGAAGTCCATTTTTCTAAAGATTTATCTGATTATGTGAGACCTATTGATCCTTTAAATTCTATTGATTCTATTTTAGATAAATCATATTTTAAACCCTGGTTAATTGGATTCATTGAAGCTGAAGGTTGTTTTAGTATTTATAAACCAGCTAAAGATGATTCAAAAGTGGCTAGTTTTGAAGTTTCTCAAATAAATGGTTCTATCTTAATTGAAGCAATTAGAAAAGAATTTAGTTTAAGTCCTAATGTTTTTCAAGATAAAACAAACGGATTTAAATTAAAAGTTTCCAGTGTAAGAGCTGTAGAAAATGTTGTAAAATATATGCAACAAGCACCATTAAAATTAATGGGTAATAAAAAATTACAATATTTATTATGGCTCAAAGAACTTCACAATATCCCTAGATATCAAAATAAATTTAATATACCTGATAAATATTAATATTTTAACTATCTTATTTATTTAAATAAATACAAGATCGTGATATAGTCCGAACAGTGATGAGAATCACTGCGTGTAACGAGAGGTAATTATTAAATTACCGGGGTTACCAACATGCTTGAAGTAATGCAACATTAAATAGATTCTTTTCATTACATTACTTATTACCTTTCTTATTAGCTGCTTTAGTAGTTGCACATTTAATTGCTCTACACACACATGGTTCAAATAATCCTAATGGTATCTCAGGAAGTGGTGATAGATATGCATTCCATCCATACTTTGTCTTTAAAGATTTAGTGACTATATTCTTATTCTTCTTAGTATTAAGTATTATGGTATTCTACTACCCTAATTTCTTAGGACATAGTGATAATTATATTCCTGCTAATCCAATGCAAACACCAGCATCTATTGTTCCTGAATGGTATCTTTTACCATTCTATGCTATTTTAAGATCAATACCTAATAAATTATTAGGGGTATTAGCTATGTTTGGTGCATTATTAATATTTTTAATCTTACCTTACTCTGATTTATCTAGAATTAGAGGTTCTTCATTTAGACCTTTAATGAAATTCATCTTTTGGTTATTTGTTACCGATTTTATAATCTTAATGTGGATCGGGTCTCAACACCCTGAAACACCTTACGTTGAAATAGGACAAGTGGCAACTGCTTTTTATTTCTTATGGTTCATTTTCTTAGTTCCGGTTGCTGGTATATTGGAAAATACTCTATTTGATTTAGCAACTATTTCTAAAAAATAAAAATTATTCCCCCCCCCCCCCTACCTACAAGTAATAACTATAATAAAAAATTAAATTTGATATGAGGTTCTTCATTTAGACCTTTAATGAAATATGCCTTCTGGTTCTTTGTGGAAGATTTTATTAATGTGGATTGGTTCTCAACATCCAAACAGTCCTTATGTTGAAATAGGTCAAATAGCAACAGCATTCTACTTTAGTTGGTTCTTAGTAATAGTCCCTGTTGTAGTATAGAAAATACTTTCATGGTTCTAGCAACTGAAACAAAATAATTATAATTAAATAAAAAAATTCAATAGCTAACTATGGAATTTCTAAACTTTAAAAAATTTATAACTTAAAAATAAAATAAGTCATTAAAATTTTTAATTGAAAAGTTAAAATCAAGTTGAAATATTAAAATAACTAAATTTTCAAGTTAAAATATGAAAGCATTGTATCCTTATTTTTATATTGGTATATGAATATTATTGTAATAATTTGTTCATTATGATTATTCAATTTTAATAAACTATCATTTATAAAACATAAGTTATTTATTTATTTATAAATATGATAAAATGAAATAAAAGAGTATCTCATTATTATTATTAATTGAAAAATTTAACGGTAGATGACAAATTGGCTCGTCGCTCCTTTTGGGTAGGAGATATATAGCGTGTTCGAATCGCGCCTACCGTATATTTCTATTTATAGATAGGTGTCATGGCAGAGTGGTAATTGCGGAGTACTGTTAATACTTTTTTTCAGAGGTTCAATTCCTCTTGACGCCTTTAATATTTTACATATTTTAATTATAAATTTAACACTTTTTTATTTTAATAATCACTTTCTTTTTTTTAAAGTAAAAGAGAGCGTAGTTACTATTAACGAACATGTTGAAATTGGTAAACAATCTCCTCTTAAGCAGGAGTGGAAGTAATTCCTTAAGAGTTCGAGTCTCTTTGTTCGTATTGATTCAAAGATAGTGTACCCTTCATAAGCGATATAGTGTAACGGTTAGCACAACAGCCTCATGACCTGTTAGATTCGGTTCGATTCCAGTATTCGCTATTCCCTATAGGTCTTTTAGTATAAAGGTCGTACAGCTCCCCTTCAAGAAGCTAGTACCAGTTCGATTCTGGTAAAGATCAATCAATTAAAAATAAAAAATATATTATTATATACATACAAATTAAAATTAAAATATATTATTATATACATACAAATTAAAATAAAAGAAAGTATAAAATATAATATTTATTACTATTATTTTTATAATACTAAAAAGCTAAAATCAGTTATTTAACTTAATAACCAAGGTTTTGGTCCCAAGAGCTAATAGGAACAATATCGATTCCATTGGCAATCAAGAGCTAATCAGAAGAGAAGATACTAATTTTATACTCTTTTCTTAGAGAATAATATCATAAACACTTAATT